CTATATTATTCCAAAACATTTCTTTTTCAATGAAAGAAACAGAACCAATACTAGTTATTCTCACCCTCCCAGGGAAAGGGCACTTGATTGATCAGAAGAAACGTCCACTTCCCCCCTTATGCTATGGAGGTCGTTAGCGCTACCAACCAGTGTATTTGTTCTTCTGCTTGTCCGCTATCTTTAAAAATGCCTTCTGTCAGTATGAGTGAGCGTCTTTCCCAGCTCCCGGTCTTTCTAAACAACAACGGGTTCTAAGAAATTCAGCCTTGTCATGGCTGGTTGAGGTTAGAATTCATAAAGGTGGGTAGAGATGGCTGCAGTAGATTCTTCCGACCGAGTCCCAGTAGCAGAGTCTTGAGGCACGGATCTAACGGCAAGGGAATCAGCGGCTGATCGCGATTCATCAGTCGCAATTCTCCCAGCAGCTATCCATTTTAGTTCGCCAGTCAATGACTGAGCTGTGATTGCATAGGTGGTAGAGCAAGCTGGAGCGGAGGCAGCCTATTCTTCTTATTGCTAACAGCCTATTAGGGAAAAAAGTATAGTAAGAAGCAACAGGAGAAGAAAGACAGAAAGAAAAAAGAAAGGATACCAGCCGACCATTAATGACTAGTTCGACCGACACATTGGGGCTATGGGACTCGAACCCAATTCTTTTCTTCCACGACCCCCATTTCCGTCTCGCCCACTCGTCTATCGCGAATTAGCCTTTCGATTAGATATGGTCGACCTTTGTTTACAGAGCGTGTTCGACTCGCATGTGTTAAGCATATAGTGGAAGTAGCATGATGGGAGCTTCTTTGCGCTTAGGGCACCACCTATAGTATTGATCAAAGACTTGGGTTCACCTGTCCATAGGAAAAGCTACCTAGCAAAGCAAACTTCACTTTCGGGTTTCAACTTCGAAGTTGGTCCTCAAGGAAGGAAGAAAAGGCCAAGGCATCTTTTCCATATCGTTAGCGTTAGTTAGGACCTATTCTTGGGAACTATGGCTTATGCCGTACAGGTTTCACCCGTGAGGTCTCTCTTTTATCATCTCAGCCTCCTTATTTCTCTGTTTCGGGGCTACAGCACAAATCCGAGCGATGAAGCTTTTCGAGAAAGGCCCTGGAGAGCAATCAGCTCACTGATAGGCGCATATAGAGATGGCTCCGTGGAAGTTGCCGTTGGTTTTCTTCCATGAATTTATTCCCAATCAAGGTTTTCCTAAAACGAAGACCTGAAACAGCATCTATCTCAGCTCGTCCGGAAAGAGGAGCGAGACAAATCCAATCCTCAGATAAAACGAGGACACCTGTGCAGAATCAGCATTTGGAGCAGGTCAGCCTCGAATCAAATCTTTACGAAGGGTCAAATCACCTGGACTCCAAGTCTAGGGTTACATCTGCATTTTCGGGTTCCCTCTCGTCTACCACTACATTCTTGCACTAAAAAACCCTTGTAAACACCCCTCCTCAAAGGAACCATGGCAAGCTACTGGAACGAACCTAATTCAAGTGACAGACAAGAAAAGCCCCAGGACGAGAGACTCCCAAAGGAGGAGATAAAAAAAAGACTTGGCACCTTCCCTTATTCTCCTTCCTTTCCTTTTGGTAGTGCTAACTAATCGAAAATCTCCTTACCTTAGGCTATTAAGGATCGCCTTTCACCTGTGTGATGCAATTCTTTAGCGGGGAAGTTTTCGTTAGCTGGTATAAGCCACCCTTCTGTATAACTTGCGCCGGGAAGGAATAGAAAGCGGGGATAAGGTCTCAGTGTAGTCGATGTCCTCTTTCAGAGTGAACCCCTTGGCGACAAGCCTGGCCTTCTATCTCTCAATCTTGCCTTTTGATTCCCTATTGGTCTTATCAATTTACACCCTACGGGCTTGGCTCCTTCAGGCAACTCTAATCAACCAAACCTTATTCTTGTCCATGGAGTTCATATCCTCCAGCATTTCATCATACCACCTAGAGGAATCCTTTCCACTTATGGCTTGTGAAAACGTGACTGGGTCATCTACAAGTGTACTGTCCTCATGCAGATAGACAACGTAATCATAAGAAATGGCAGGTCTCCTCTCTCTTTTTGATCTCCTCAATGCCACTTGACCTCCCACAGGTGGTGCCTGATGTGGGGGGCTGGAAAAGGTTCCTGCTTGGGTTTTCCCTGTCCCTGTACCACAGGCTGAGTTTCCACAGCGCTTGGCTCTTCCACTGGATATGGAAAGGTCAGTCCGCTAGGAAGAGTCGGAGGTGCTTCCTCCGGCGGCGCTATCCAAAAACAAAACAAGCCAAGTCAGTAGTTGATCGATCTTTTTCCGGTTTAACTTATCCTATTGTTTCTTTGTCACTTCTTTGGAAATCACGAAAGGCCGGATTTATGCAGCAGTTCCATCTGATTAGAAGGTGTGGTAAAGGAGCTTAATACGGCGCGGTACGCGTTATAGGCAAAAATCTGGAATGTTTATAATTGAGACTATCGGAGAAGGTCCCACTCTGCTTGCGTCCGCTAGCTGACGACGAAGAAAAGCATGCTCATGTTCCGTTCCGCGGTTGGCCGATGGGAACCTTCAGGATGGTTAGCCACACCTACCTAGGAGATTTTTTCCCCGGGAGCTTTGATCTTACCCTTCAACTAGTTCTATTTTTATCAGAGCTGCTTCTTTATTCTCCTACTTTTATATGCTAATAGACTTGCTTACCGTAACCGGCTTAAGCCGAATCTTCTCATACGGACAATTCTCTGCATGTTGACTTCACTCCGATTACGCCCCTTTCAAAGACCAGAAATCCTGGGAGTGAGTTCGTACTGGATTGACTGAGAGACGAGGTCACGGTCTCAGACTCTTTTTATATCCTATAGCTCTAGAAAAAGGGAAAGCTATAGCACCAGTCCAATCCTTCCTTCGTTTAAGAAAGTAGGCGTCGAGAGTGGGCGCAAGTACTCCATTTAGTTAGGTCCCATACTTTCCTGTCCTGAACTCAAACTAAAACGCGAACTCCTGGCTTGACTTTAGCTATAGGGACAGTTTCACCGACCCAACAGTCACGAAACTACGGCTGGAATCAGGTTATCCTTTTTCACTTCCTTAAGGCACCTCTAGAAAGCTTTGGAACGGCAGTTTCACTTACTCTTTTGACCTTCTCTTCTTCCAACTGGCAACTTGAGCAAAGAGTCTATTGGATAGAACGAAGAGCGCTCGTTGGGGGAGCTCTTTGCTAATCTAGACTTCCGATTTAGCTATTTCACTTCCCTGCTATTGTTCAAAACTAGCGCTGGTGGGTGTCTCGGTAAAGCGTGCCCGGAGGTCGTAGCAAGGGAACTCCTGAATAAGGGGCGCTACTTTTACTTGGTAAGAGAGGAAAGGACTAACGGCTCATAGAAAGCAAGGGCCGTTAGGCGAACCTATGCTCTATAAAACATACGTCGTCAGGTCTCGAGACTAGATTAGAGAGGCTGCCTATGGGTACTAAGTACTCTAAAGCAAGCCAATTTCATTACCTCTTCAGCTATCGCTAACAATTCTTTATGCAGAAAAAAAGGGGGATTGTCATAGATAAGCTTAGCCTTGCAGTCTAAAATACTTCTTTTCTTACTCACCACCTACTTCTTCTTTTTGAGTCTTTTTTAGGAGCCGAGATCTACGGCCGGATAGGTAAACACACTCTGCTCCACTAGAAATGGAAGTTCCAAACCAAACTCCAATTCGATTCACCTTGCTGTGATCTGCTTCCTTGAATGAGAACCTATCCATGGATATTGGCTTGGACGGGTCCCCAAGAAAGAGGTTTTTTCCTAGTTGCGCTGCTTAGAACTAGCAAATCTGCATTTTGAGCGGTCCACTCCAGCTGTCCCGCACCACTTGCTCCCACTTCTCACTTATTAGCTACATAGGCTAATAAAGAGCCGTGGACTTTTTGTCCAGATGACACTCAAATGCCTTCAGTAGTTACCTGAATGGTACATGGCCCTCTCTTATCATCATATCAAGATTAATGCACTGAAAAGATTGGAACTTGGCGGGCCACCTAGCATTTGCAACTGCCTGATCAAGTCTTTCGTTCATCTTGGGTAAAGGTATGAATGAGAGCTCTCGAGGCTCGACAAACGTATGATCATCCTCTCTCCTGTTGGAGGTCCAGGTCAACTTGTAACCAACGAAGCCAAGAAGCGCAAGAGAAAGCTGGATTCTTAATTGAAAAGTGCCCATTCCTATGTCCGTCTCATTTCTCTGTAGATGTTTTATAGCTATAGCTTGAAAAATGTGCTTTTATGCTTGCTTTCAATGTTGTCTCATCTTCAAGATGATTGTCTTTTTCTTATCTTGAAAAGAAAGACGGGCAAAGTCGGTACTATCGCGCTGAGATACGGAAAGTGAGTTCGTTGACGATCTCTGTTGAAATGAAAGAGGTTTTCGGCGACATCCAACTAGATGAACATGAAAAAAGTAGTTCTAGTAGCGATGCCACCGGCAGGCAAAGCACCCTTCTTTTTCAGTCTTTTTTAGAATATGAGTTTGTTTGGCAAATCCTCTCCAGCCCAGGGGGTCCAAGCATATCGTATCGACGCGAAAGGAGCATTCTATTAAGAGGCTAAGGGTAGGGTAATCGGGTTGAGGTCGATCGTCCCGGCCAGAAGATTGAGATTCAGAGCTAAACCCCATTCTGGTTTAGATTGGATCTTCTGCTCCTTTTTCACTATATAACTATACTTAGAATTCAGTTTAAAAGTGAGTGATTTTTGATTTGGAGAGAGGGCAAAGCCCAAAAACCAAGAGTCAAAGACGCTCTAACTAAGAGCGCTCTTTTCTTTCTTGAACACGGAACTCCGCCCCCAGGCGGTCCTAATTCGATCCAAATTTAATTTACTGTTAACGCCAACGTACTAAACTCAATGTTACACTCGTAAACTCGTCTGCATCATCTCCCACTGCCCGCCCGTAGACTCTCTCTCTTCTCGGCTCGTCCTCTGGTACTGACCTGACTATGATCGATTGAGCCTGGTTAGCTTAGCCTCTCTCTATGCAAGAAGACTAATTCTTTCTTTGCTTTTCAGCTTCATAATTGGTACTTCCTCTTTCTTTCTAGTGCACTGCTTTATTGCGCGCATTTGGTGCGCTATTGAAGAACATTCCTATTAATAATTAATAAATTATCATATATGATATGATCACAGAAAGTGCGTTGCGCATTGGCTAGAGCTGTAAATTCTGGGAATTGTTTCACTAGAGTGCGCAGAGACCTAAAGTCTATTCACGTTCTCCAGAAAAGCTATCGCGAAATACTTAACTTCCAAGCCAAGCGCGCAGCGCATACAAGAAGGCTGTGATCATGCCGGAAATTCCACGGATGATGGAAAGTACCGCGAAAGCCTAAAAGCACAAGCTGATAGGCACTATATTGCGACGGTGGCTCCATACGGGGATAAGTACTATACTTAAGAGGCTACTATCGCACAAAACATTTCAACTTCTTTTTTCCTTACTAAAGGAGAGGTTCGAAGACGCCAGGCCCTTAATGTTGTCTGTAGACATAGCACATCGCCGCAGTCTAACCGCGACCAGGCACGGTGAGAAGCTGCCCAGTCAGAGCAACTAAAGCAGAGTAGACGGCACACGTAACCAACCCAGCCGAGCCGCCATGGGCGAAGAGCTCATCGAACGGTGATTTAACACAAAGAGGCAAGTCGCAAGGTTACTAAGGCTTTTTTTTTCGCGAGCAAAGGAAAGGCATGCACACGATCAACAGACATGGGCAAGAAAGGATCAGAAAGGAAGGCGGGATTCCATCAGCCGATGGTGGATAAAGCATAATTTCAGTTCAAAGAATTGCTTTTACTAATTTACTAAATAGTACTTTTTTGACTTCAATTCTACAGCGGCGCAACCCATAGATTGAATTTCCATTCCAACCCACGACATTGATTTTCAACCCATGAGTCAAGAAGTCAAGGATTTACAACCACGCCTAGTTCCCTTAGTTCCGAGCCTGCCGTTAGGAGAACGGATTCCAAGGCTACTTACTTGCATACAGAAAATCTATTCCTATTATTCATCAAAGAATAATTCCTTGTTTTTAGAATTTAGAGTCACAAAGACAAAGGGCTACACAAGCACAAGAACCTGTTTTGGAAGGAGTCACTGGAGCTGCGGAGCCACCTGCAGAAGAGAAGATCGAGGAAATTCCAAGAACGACAGTGGAGGAACAGGCCTTAGTGGCCCAACCAGTAAGACTACATTCTATTCCTATTTGCTTGTCTTTCATTCCTGAGCTTTTGAGACCTCTTCTCATCCTCTGTTGCGAGGCTTCGCCGATTGCATTTTATTATATCTTCTTCTTCTTCGTGCTCTCGGATACTGGCCATATGTTCCGCGAGCCCCGTGCCTTGCTATTTGCTCAGAATTCATTCTAGGTGTGCATCAATTATTGCTTTCAGCTGTTGCAGCAGCCTCGCCGAAATATTCCCTCTGGCGATTTGCAGCTTCTTCAATATAAGCACTAGCTTCGGCGACTTGCCGTTCAACCTTTTCGGCATACTTTTCACTGGTATGGCAGAGACGCTTTTGAATTCACAATTCACGGATTGCAGCAGATACCTGCGATGTGAGAACTTCCATGCCGACATGTCTACGCCTGCAGCCCTTTCTTTCAGTGTCGGTGGCTATAAATGCCGTCCCAAGCCTTCATAGCTATAGCTTCGCTTCCTTGCGGTTAAAAAGACCATTGTCAACACATCTTCTGATGGTGCATTCTATTCTTTCTTCTGAAGCTGTGTCATCTAGCCAAGGAACATTAAATTACTCGGACCTTAAGTAGCTTGTGTTGTGAAGCGCTCCCTAAGCTAATGCTAATTGGTGCCCTGGTATGAGAAGGTTCAGAAGAAACCGGCATACTAGGGTAAGTTTCGCTTCTTGTAGCAGATATGGTATGTTCTCCTGCTGCCTAAGAAATATCCCTCTATTAGGGGAAGATGACCTCTCGAGGCTTGCTCCCCGGTTATTGGTGTACTTTACTCAACCTTTTTCTGAAGAGCTAGTTGTTTTGTCACTTTCCGTCGCTGGAGCTTGCCTCTGTTTGCCAAAAAACAACCTCACTTGTAACTTTGTCTTGTATGGTTGTCGCTTCACAGGATGTTGACTTCTTCTTTCGCAACTTCATGAGTTGTTGCACTTCCGGAGTCGCTGGCCCGGGAGCACCTTTCTCCATTTCTGGCTCAACCCTAGTATCTGTAAGCGAGACAAGCCTGTCTAAGGACCAATTTGCAATCATTATCATGATATTATTAAGCTAAGTTGTTCATTGGGGATAGTTGTCAAGGACTCAGGGATTGATTGATGCTGCCACCCTAGATTCCCTTCGGTGGGAGAAGTCTCCAAAGTCGGGTTTTTCTTCCGACGATCTTCAGGATGAACCACGCCCTGGTATGGATCAGATTCCTCTATCTGGGGCACAAAAATCGGCAAGGACTAAATGGGAGCTCTTAACCATGGCTAAGGCAGTAGGTCGACCCGTTGCAATCGATTTAAAAACTAGGAATCGATCGATGGGCCACTTCGCTTCAGTCAGCGTTGATGTAGATATCACGACAGCTCTTCATATTCCAGTTCATATTATCATATTATATAATGAACGAGTGTCTCTCTGGCACGCCCGGCTTGGACATTCGCCCCCGCCTATACTTTGTTCCTTGATTCCTACTTTTTTTCCTTCTAGCAGTAATAAGAAAAGTAAAATTCCTTTTTATATTATAAATTCAGATGTGTGGGGTCCTGCTCCTGTCATTTCAGTGTTTGGGTATCGTTTTTTTCTTTTTTTGAATTTAGGACTATTCTCGGGTTATATGGGTATATCTTTTTCAATCGCGAAAGAATGAAGAAGTATCTTCTGTTATGAAATTGTTTCATAGAATGATCAAGACCCAGTTTGATGTCAACATCAAGGTCTTGAGGTCTGACAATGGGGGACTTTTTTCTAGGGATCCTCAGTTGTATTTACAGGAAAACAGAATAGAGTCACAAACGTCTTGTCCCTATACCCCAAACAGAACCGGAGTTGCTGAGAGGAAGAATCGTCATCTATTTCCGAACGCAGGGGCTTCATTCAAATTTTGATTCGTATCTGGCTTCGGATCTGGAGGGACATGAAAGGAAACTCTTGCACATGGATGTTGGAACGGGTCCCGAGTCAACTGCATGCGTAACTACCATCCTCCCTAGGTCACCTCTGCCTCCTCCATTCCATTTCTAGTGCAATATCTGACGGTAGCAAATCCCTTCGTCCCGTCTTAGCTTCCCCTCGTTCGCTTCCATATACATATCAATTTCATCTACCAGTTTTCCGAGCAGATTCGATCACAGTCCCATAAGCAGTAGGGACCACGATAGAGCTTATTTCGTGCTCGAGATTCAGATGGTCCCCCATTTCTTCTTCTTTGCGACTAACGGCCTACTGGGTGCAATAGATCCAATTGATGGCGGCACAAAACAAAAGAACTCCGGAATTCACCCAGCCCTTCTCACTTCTGGTTCATCAAGATAGGCTGGATAGCGACACATCTCCATTTCTTCCATTCGCTGCCCCGAAAACTACAGCTTTCAAGCCTACGTGCGCAGGTTTGGAAAACCGTTTTCTACGCTGGGTCGATGTACAAAAAGAGTAATCCATATGTTGACTCCCCTCACGAGGTACTCATAGAATAGGCTCCACCCCCGTGATACTTGGGGAGACTATGACAGGCCTTTAGTTGATCTTTATAAGAACCTTCCAACATACTATGCTCTACGCCTCTGATTGCTATGCCTTCACCTATGCTATTGGTTTGAAAACCAAAGCATCTTTGGTCTGTAAATGGAAAAGGAATAGGCTTTGGATCCATAGGCCCTGGATATTCTATCCATAACTCCGGAATAGGGATTTCTGGTTCAACCCAGGCAGGCAACGTCGATCTAAATCCAGAGGCTATGGTTTGACAATGAATTATTCATCCACCGATTTTAACTATTGCGGTTTTCCCTCCGTTCCTAAAGCCAGCATCCGTTGCTCAAGTCGATTTAGTAGCAGGAGCAGCTGTAGCTTTACCAGTTGTACCTATCCAACTGTCTCTGCCGCTGGTGGAACTGGAAATCGATCCAACAATGATGAGTTCGGACGTGAGCGAAGGGAAGCGTTGTACTATGGTTCAATGGGTGAGGATGCTAGGTTATCAGGTCCTCAAATCGGGTCATTAGCGAGGTTATAAAATTCGATTTTCAATAGTCAAATCTTTATTCTCGTGGATTTCTACTTTTGCGTGCTATTCCTTTTCTCCGACATGTCTCGGAAGCATCCGCGCCGAGAATTGCTTTGAAAGTCTTTCAAACATCTGATTTGAGTCCGTGAGACTTTCAATTTCCAGACTGAGTTCTTTCTACGTAAAAAGCAACCCCTTGGCCAATGATGATTTGTGATGACAATCATGTAATGAGACTTTTGAGTTGGTTAAATTATGGAATTATACCTGCATAACCTGAGGAGGGAAAAGAATGACCTAGCTTCAGCTATCAGGCTAGCAGACTTAAAAGGAAGTTAAGTGAGAACTCTGACTATCACAGAGAATCAGTCTCGATCGGATATGATAGGGAATAGAAAGTGTTCACTGATTCTATTTGTCGTATCATATCCATACTCGCTTCGCTCATGTCATAAAGATGAACGGGCTGATGTTTTGCTTCCATTTTCTTTATTTTCCTTGTAAAAGATTATTGAATGAATTGGCAAAGGAAGAAATTTTGACACTTTTCGTTCCATTGCATCTCCATTTGATGAAATGGATAGTCTTTTTTCTTTGTTTTTGGTAGGCTCAATAAGGGAAGCTTTTAGGGCTTATCAAAAAAAAAAGGTATATATCCTTTACTTCCACTATTCCTTTTAATCAAGACGTGGGACCCGACTTGGAAGGCTTTCTTTACCTTCCCACTCTTTTGTGCATCGGGTGTGGAAAGAGCGGATGAACTTTGAGGATAAGTAGTTGAATCTTCGTTCATCTTTTACTCCTCTTCTAGAATATGAGATTCCGGCTTTTCAGTTCAGGGAGTGCATGGCATGCTCTTGGTCAACAGTGGTCTCAAGACTGTCTGTGGTCTCCTAGGGCTAGGGTCAGGTTTGCCTTTTTTGGCTATAAAACGCCCCTTGCCTTGTGCTTGTGACCTGGAATGGTTTGAGCGCAGGATTGGCCCTATCTTGCCATCTTGCGACGACCTGAAGATTCCACCGATATGTGGGCCGACTCGGTCAGTCGGTTTAGGGGGGGAAGGCGAGAGGTTTTTTTTCATAGGTCACTATGTTAATCAGAGGTTGGGCGCAGTTTTTCGCGCTATCACACCATATACATATATTGGTGTGGTGGTCAGCAGAACAGGTTAGGCCTGGGATTAGGCTCGAAAGATATGGTCAATGTATGCAGAGTATGCAGAAACAATTAAGAAATATCCAGAACTGGCGGAGAAGCCCAGCAAAGACGAAGATGATCCACCCAACAATAAATTAAATAAAAATATTTAAAATAAACAGATTTCAATAAAATATTATAGATCTCCTTTCCCTTGTTCGGGTGAACTAGCACCCCTTTTCCATTTATAGAGAGATCCATCCCTTATCCTGACTTAGATTCATCCTATGCTGATTGCAGCCTTACGTTTGCTGGCACTGTGCGCCCACTTTGTTCTCTCGCTCCTTGCTCGCGGAGCAGCATACCGGAAAAAAGAAAACTATATGTCATTGTTGAAGGCAATGTGTCGGCGTATTCCCAGACAATCGAATAGAGTCTCTCTTTCTCCTTGTCAGTGGAGAATTGAAAGGGGATGTGGTCGCCGTCATTATACATTATAATGGTCTTTTTGTAATGAATTCACTCTCTCAAGCAGAGCCTTAGCAAAACCTACTTTTTACTTATATTACTTATATAAGGCTAAGGGGTTCTATAAACCTTTCTAACTCTTTTTCGGAAAGAGTCTTTCTTCGGCCTATATGGAACAGTCTTCAGTACCAGTTATTTTTATATGGGAGCGTAGACATTCCGGCGCAACTTGAGTATCGGTACTCTTATTCGGCTTCTTCCAATGTCTCACTCGGTGAGGCTTCGAGTGGTACACAGAAGTCATGGTCGAATAATTTAATCTTCTTTTGGAAGTTCTGGAGCGAGACTCGGAAAACTCAAGTTTTCGGCCGGCCGGGATATTGACCTATAAAAGGTCAAAGACTGAATTAGCGGTATAGCTTAGCTCGGCGAGCTGCTGTAGACAACAAAAATTCGGTTCGCCGCCGGATTGGGGGTAATAACGGGGAGCAACTTAGGCTCGGGCATAACTCGAGTAGGGTCGGGTACAGTTTCCGCAGGTGACGAACGGCAAGAAGAGAAGGGGGCGTTGGTCTCCTGGTATCAGTCGGGTGGGGGTACCAGGGAATGAATGGAATTGATTTAAGCGCGGATTAGCCGCGAAAGAGCTTTACAAGCGGCATTGCCGGATTATCGGAATCGTCGTTTCAATGTGAACATTCGGTTAAGCAGTGCCGAAATGAACTGTAATGGCTATTAGAAGAGGGTAGACAACTCAATACTCTTTTCTTACTCTCCTTTAAAGCCTTTTCGGGCTAGGTAAAGAGCAAGCAGGAATCTTTCCCAATGCGCTAAGGTTATAGGTAAAAAGCGGATTCTCGCATCTAGTGAAATTGGTAAGCTCTAATGTCTTATATAAGCGAGTCCAGTTTCTAAGTCTTCTCCTTTCATCTCTGGCCATCTAGTAGTCGTTTCCTTGTATTGCCCTTCTCGGCAGTTCCCCTGGTTCTGCCTTCCCGGTTGGAGTTTTCTGTCGGTGCAGGCCTGTTTTGTTAAATCCCGTTCCAGTCCTTCTCTTGTTAACTCGATGATAGCTCGGTATCCAAGGTATTCCTCTTATACACCCTAGTACTGAAATTTAGTCTCCTTATTTAGTATAGTAATATTACTTACTGCTAGTGCTTAACTCAAAGCCCTATCAAAGAGGGACCCCAATCCCATAAGAACAGGCTCAGAAGAGTGGTTCCAGGAAAAGAAAATCCAATCAAATCGTATATCACTTGATACCCTTACTCGCATTGGTCATATATAAAATCTCACCAATCATGGCACAAAACCCATACCAAGAATCTCTTTTCGATACACTCCAACGGGTGATAGAATAAATGAATTGGATCAAGAAGTAGTCCCGGGATCAGCACTTTAGTGTCCGGATCTGGACATCAGAACAACGGGTTTAGAGTTTACGACTTGGCCAATAAAAGAGGCTTCGTCTTAGTCAACGAGCACAGGTATATCCTTCTACGGTTTATGTTGCCAAAAAGGCGGAAGAGGCAGATGGAATAGGTCTTTCTCTTTCTTTGAAGACTTTACACCCTTACTCTTTAAAGTAAGCAAGTAAACTACCTTCATTGATTCCATAAAGAAAGGTTCTCTTTTCCTTGCTAGGAAAGCGGGAGTTTGGCATGTACCCCCTACCGGTTTATTCCAAAAATGGTACATAATATATCATACATGTAAATCAATCAGTCCACGCATATTCTTTCTAATAATGTCATTAAGGGCTAAGGGGGGGTCTCTTGGGTACATTTAGACATAACTCCTCAATAAAATAAAAGCGTGTATTTCCAGTTTAGGAAGAGAGAAAGTATAATTCCACTAGATAAACTTTAATTTCACTCTTGAATATGAATTCAACCAGAGTGGGAGACTAAAAAAGTAGTGGCAGGAAGCAGCACACCAGGAGGTGCAGGATATTTTATATTTTAAACATTCCAATCGATCGGCCTCATCTTTCCGGAAGAATTACCATAGGTGTCTCCGGCTGGAAAGGGGCGGAAGAGGGTACCGCACCTCCGAGCGCGGAACATATCAAATTAAGTTAGCCAAGCCCAAGAGCTGATACCACACTCGTTGAACCCGAAATGCTCACTGAAGCAAGCAACACGTGGGATCTTACTATACGATCGACCTCTCATTTCCCGAAGCCGGAAGAGAACCTGCCTTAAGAAAGCAAACTCTTCAAGATTTATATGGGCTTAGAGTTAGCTAGACTCAATGATAAATCGAGTATCTTTCTCTATACGTACACAGGGTCTGGTTAGGACTCAATGTACAGTAAACAAGGGAAGGAAGTAGGACTAAGCGACTACCAGCAGAGGAAAGACCCGCAGAGAAGAGGCAAAGTCTATCTCTTTACATGGCATCTGGTGATGCAATGGGATTGAGCTAGCTAAGCTCATTTGTTGAAGCGGTTACACTTTTATACGATGCCACCACCTCTTTCATCTTGCCCTCGCTGGGACTGCCCATCTTTCACTCTACTTAGATGAAGCCTCTGAATCCAGATCGAAGAGACTCTTTTAGGAGCGACTTAGGCCCAGAGGATCTATCTCATCTTACCATACGCGCCCAGTGGAGAAGATATATTGCTGCGTAATGACCGTACCCTTATATGTACATCTTAACTGAACAAGTACTATAACTAAGAGAGTCGCCTGTGTTCAGACAAAGGTACTAGGAAGATAGATAATGGTTGATTCTTGGGTCGTATCCAGAGGGCATGTATATCGCCATAGGAGTACCTTCTTAGAGAGAGTGCCTATCTATCTATCCCTTGTCATAGCAGGCCTCATCAGCCCGCTTGAGGAAAGTCGGGTATCGGGTGGTAATTGACAACCAGACTTCATCTTCTCACCAGACGAATTATTAGATTCATTCTTCTTCTCCCGTATCTGAAGATCCCGATTCTCGAAATCCAGTAATCGGTTATACTCATCCTGAGAGGGAGCTTGATCCAGCTCTGTTTTTATGTGAGCCCAGTACTCCCCTTTTGCCTTATCTAGAAGAAAGGGGCTATTGTCCCGCTCTAGTCGTACAATTCGATTCCGAAGGGACGATTCCAAGCTCCTATCTTGTACCACAGATTCTTGGTGCGAAGGTCCGGAAAGCCCTCACTTTATTGATGGGGGACATTTAATTTTTATCCTCTTGTTGACCAAGCAAGGTCGCACTGAGACTGTGAGAACACTAACGGAACACTCTCTTACCCCCACTGACCAGCTAGTCTGAACTGACGACCGGCCCGCAAGCTACTCGATTTTCTTTTCTTAGCTGCTCTGGATTCGATTCTAGATGCTACTTACTTACATATGATGTTTTCTTTCACAAGGTAGCGCATCTATATAGCATAGCTGAAAGCGGACAAAAAAAGCTGTTCCCATAGCGTTACGTAGGCTTAGCCTCTTTCTCTATCTACATTTATATATGATAATATCACTAGTGGACAGCGAACAAAAAGATGCCACACTAAGAAAGCAATCCAATCAGGAACAAGGTAGTTAGGGACATGCGGACTAACTGCTCTGACATTCCTGTTTTTTGAAATGAATCTTCGGACCTTCTGCCAGCGCTAACACCATCCGAGCTTGCACTGCCGCTCGAAGAGAGATGCCTGTGAGACCCCCTCCAGTTCTGTAATTCGAAGGAGGTTCTGAGAATTCAAACCCCTCGTCACCTACTAGTGAGCCGGAAAGCTTAGGGACGCCTCTCGTTCCTCTTCTCCCATTTGACAACCGTATCTCAGAATGTTCGGATGATTCTCTGGAACTAATATATGCTTTCTTTTTTTCTAAAGAATGGGGATATATCGTTGGGAAAAAGCAGAAGAAAAGGATTTCACGGGCAGAAAGGCGAAGGGAAGTTCGGAAAAGCCTAGCAGACGGGACTATCAACTCCTTTCTATTACGACCTCGGCACCTTCCTTACCCCCCTACGATAAATTGACCCCTATTTTGAAGAGGAAAGCTCCCAGGTTCCGCATCTTAAAAAAGTGCATGACCAGATTGGAAGCACTGAAGTTAATTCGCAATGGGCCAACTCACCCAGCCATGATGCGCATGAGAGAAGAGAGCGAGCACAAAATGGAGTTTCCATCTTGGATGAGGCTCACGTCCGGAAAGAATCTTTTTCAAGACTTTCTCCCCTATGTTGAACTTTCTCTATATTACATTACCTTATTTTGGAATGCACGGGAATTTTCTGGTAGACTTGGACATGTTCCATGGCGCGAAGTCTCTTCTCATCTAATAGCTCTAATTGTGGGGATATCTAAAAAAAGATGCTCTCTCTCATCCACATCAAAATCTTTGTCAAGCTGGACCCTGATGAGGGATGGGAATGGCTGAATACGTCTGCCCGTACGCAAGTAAGCAACTGGCCTTAGATTGTATCGAGCTACATGCCCTTCTCATAAGATGTTGTAAGCTACGGGCCATAAAATCTCCGACGAAGCTTAAAGCAGGCATCAAGAGCTAAGAAGCAGGCCAACAAGTGGATTGAATCTTTTCCAGTCTATTTTATGGCGGATTACCCTCGAAAGAAAGGATTTTTATATTCCTTCTGCTTTGGACAAGATAAGTGGACAGATGAGTTGAATAATACAAGGACAGATAAGCTAGGCGAGGTTCCCCCGCAAGCAACTCCCCTTTCCCACTCTCCTTTGGCTGGATCCCTACACTGGCTTGGGACTGGCTCATATCTAACTCAGTGGAAGGCAGGAAGTAGTGGATTCAATAGACTTAATTAAACGTCGGAAAGGTGACCCTGTGTCGTTAAAGACTAACAACATTTTCTACCTCCCGTAAGTTCGTTACGCTTAACGCCCACTTAATTAAAGACTCGTTGGTTCACGAACTCTATAAATGAAAATCTTTATTTGAGTCCTTACCTACAGAAGCAGTTGCCCTTCTCCGGATTTACCCGGTGAGGGTGGCGCTTGTGAGTCAACATTGACACTTTCAATGTATGTTTGGCATCCTGGGAGAGTAGTCCTAGGTACTGAAGTGACTCCCGGGTAGAGAAAGTGCTGGCAGAAAGGAACTCTCAAAGCATGGAGTTTCGCCAGGCGAAGCTCCTATCCCCAAAGGAATTAACTCTCTTTCTCAGATGCGGCCTTACGAAGAAGGGAAAGTGCCCGCTCACTCTGCCAATCAAGGGCTAAACCCGAAACAAGCCTGAAGCAGTGTAGCAAGACCTTCTATCCCTCCGCTCTTCACTTGTCGTACCCGATTTGGTAGTGTCTGTCTGCCATTTCACAAAGGAACTCTGCCCTCTCGTCACGCTTGCCGACAACCCTCTTTCTATCCCCCGTCAGTGTAAGAAGAGGAATCAAGTCATGCAGTCTCCAATCCAATCCTTGCTCCCGGAGTAAGTCCTTGGGGTTGATCTCCAGGTTCTGGTTCTGCCTCATCTTCTAATAGAAGTACCTCTGTAAGGACTCCATCTCAACATCAATTCGCAGGCTATTTTACTTGAAGATTTTCATTAACGCCTTCCGCAGAAAGAGAGCCCGAGGACCCGTCTATCCCGATCGGGATGATAAGGACTTGTCCTTACTTGAATTAAGACTTGAATGAAGCGGGCTCAATAAGTCTTGCTCTTCGTGAGCCATAGCAACAGGATTTCAGAGAAAGAAAGCATTCGCAGTAAGCCTAGCGGCTTCCTATGATCACCGATCAAATAGCATCACGCTCAGGAAAGGATTTCTCCTCAAATCAAGTAAGTCTTCCCTCCGCTGGAAAGAACGGATCAAGAAGTGGTGGTTCAGTCACTTCGGTAGGGGATTCGCGATGCCATCTGTATGGTCTTGCTGTTGATGGTACCTCACAATGGGGGTGCTGCCCAAGCGGAGCTAACTACAGGTCCGAATGCGATCACCCAGACCTTTCTAATACTTAATCTAATACTGAAATCCTGTATACGAAATTTCTTCAGTTGCTTACTCGACCTAAGCAAGCCAGACCGAACACCCGAAAAAGAAGTTCTTTCTCCAGGAAATGGACGAAGAGCGAGGAGGTATTCTTCAGAGAGAAGAGCCTAGAGAAATTTAACGATAACTGAAGAGGGAATGCGGCTTTACTAGTTTATAAGACTATAGACTTGGAAGGCTTTCCCAGTTCGCCCTAACGCAGTGTCAGGGTCACTACGAGCTGGACTGGTCGCTCACTTATTCTTTTCTTATCTAGCCTTCCCTTCCAACGATCGGCGTATCCGCTTCAAGAGGTTATGCTTTATCCAATCCAGTTTGTGAGTCTATTCCCTTTCCTTTGGTTTCTGATCTCTCTGTCCCTGGCTTCTACTTTCACATACCTTCTGGCCTCAGTCGTTGACTTTGCCCCTTCCGCTCCGGAATTGAACAAGCAATTTAGTGGTTGTTCGCTCCTGAACGAAGCTATTGGGACAGCGGCTTTGATAGCGCTTTCTCAATGAGAGAGATCATATCGTGGTAGAGCTCCTATCCGTGCTTTGACCAATCCCTCTCTGGTGTCATCTACTGGCTGACTGCACACTGCCTTCTGCCTGACTATGGCTTTTAGAAAGCAAGATCCCTCCGTTTATCACTCTATAGAAAGAACATCCCATACAGAGTCTTTCAACTAAGCTATTCGAGCCTTCACCTAAGCTCTCATCGATAGAGCCCCTTTCAATCGAAGGTGCTGGCTACTCAATCAATTGCATATAGAAAGCCCTTGCTCGGGCACAGCCAGACTTTGAGTTTGATTCCTTAGCAAAAGAACAATCCGAAGCCGATGGATGGTCGAGCTTCCGCTCTGCTTCTCTTCGCCTCAGTCTTAGGAAGAGTGGGAGGGGAGCTCAGATCCCTACCTCATGCTTTGAGTGCGCTTGCCTTGCTGAATTTCATATAGAAAGGTTCATCAAAGGTGGTGAATCAATGCTATCTGTTCCGGTCTTTGCCGTAACAGCCCCTCTACCGAAGCCTTCACACTTAGACCATTCATTGGCATCGTAGTTTGAGCCGGGCTTGAAAAAGAATCTACAACGCACTAAGCGACCGGACCTATAAGGCCTCTTCTTCTTCTGTAGCCCTTGACTGACTTATTAGCCTCCGTCTCCGTACGCCCACAAAAAGGAACTCTTTCTTCCACTGGGACATTGGATCAAACAAAGGGAACAGTATCACCACCGACTGGAGCTGGAACAACAGGGAGAGCGGATCGAACAACAAGACGCGGGCTGGTCATAGGAGCTTTATTCGATCGACTCTCAAATAAGCACTTATCACTTGCGAGTTTCCGCAATAGATCTCGGACCAGGCAAAAAAGAGTCTCGTGTATCTGGCAAAGTCGTACCCGGCAGAATGCATTTCAAGGCCAGGCCTGGGCTAACCATTGCTTTTGTTGATCCTCAGCCAATCGGTTTATCGTACCGATTGAAACCTTGGGCGGGCTGATATTGATTCAATCCTCTGATCGAAAACCTTCTGAGCGGAGTCGATCGATATGAACTTACTTATGATGATGCGTTTTCTGCTTATGCGCCAGTGAAAATCAATATCTTATTTCCTTCATTGACTCCCATTCCCTTGCAGCGAGCGCAGCCCTCGACTCGAACCTCTTCCCGCGAAGAGCGTCAGCCCATACTTGGCACAGTTACCTTCTCATGATACATCCTTACCAGGGTTAGCAGTGACCATAAGTCTCTTCTGCGTAGGGTTAAAGGCACGGAGAATGTATTTGCTTGCGCCGTCACCATCTTAGATGAAAGTTTTTTTCCAATGTCTGAATGAGAGACTGCCGGGGCACTTACTCGTTATGAATGAAACCCCTTCCTCTGTGCCTTTTTTTCCGGTACCGGTAGCGAAGAGTACTCTAGCTATTGGAGTCTCTTATCGGATCCGTTAGCGGGTAGTAAACTTGGCAGGGAGAATAAAACGTTTGGCAGGCCAGGTGCCCGCCTATGCTTATAGTTTAGTTCATTTTCGATAGTTGATTCGATATCAATCAGATTCGGGAGAAAGAGCCGCCAGGTCGTCACCAATATTATCTGAGGTCGGGATCAACAGTGCTATCCAGGCGGGTCACCCTACCCTATATAATAAATAGGTGGATCTCAACTTCGTGACTAACTCGGCCAGTGGCAAATGCAAATCATCCCAAAGTGTCTTCAGAGGTTACCCATCGGTAATTTGATCGGCAGGTAACAGGCTGTATCTATCCTATCTGGGTTCAATTCCTTGAGTCCTACCCGCATTGGATTAAAGTCTTCGATGCTTGTGAAATGTTGACCAATTGCTTTCTATCCGCACCTCACTTTCTATGCCAATCGGTCGGCAATTTATGCTTTTCGCCACAGTAGCCTCGGGTCGACCTGACTTATCGGTCGGTGCTATCGGCCCATTGTTCCTCCCTCAGCTTCTCGTAGACACCTGAGCTCTGGCACAACAGGGGGTAGCCCTCACATCTCTCGCCCAAGTTCAGCGGACTCAATTGCACCCTTCCTTCGTCGTATAGAAGAAAGAAGACGATCTAACCCATAGAATCAAGGGTCAGCCTGAATTGGCTATTCTTGTGCCCACCCGACACCACAAGCGTAAGCTTAATCCTAATGAATCCTCAGAAAACAAAACTACATGAACAAGCACGTATGGGAAACGGCCCCAAGTAACAATTCCTTACTGGCCAGCCAGCCAAGATCGGCTGTTCGCGGTCCAAGCGGAAGGGAAGAAAAGCAAAACAAAGAAGGTGGGCGCGTAAACAATTGATTGGCGCTTACTAGAGCCTTTCCGTGCTTGTTGGATGGGTTGGATTATAGGCTGGCCTGGCTAGCTATCCGTGCTCACAGACAGGGATTGGCTTTTCACCAGTCAGTGGTAGGTTTCGGGTATCGATCGGGTACTGGTAGCCTTTGCAGGTCGTTCGAGCAACGAGATTGTTGTCCTTTCATTGGCGAGGCCTAACTCCGCCTTCTGTACTAACTCGTCTAGTATCACTCACCTAGTTCGCCTATTTATTGATTAAACCCTACTCGTCGTATTCCAACCGGGCTCAGCTCCTAGTTGGGGTGGGGGACTCCCTCTCTTTCAGTGCATTAAGGATTACTGTTAATAGAATATGCTCTTAATGGAACGTAGTCGCTTTACTCAAAAATAGTAATGGATTCAAACAAAATAAAATTCATCTTTGCACAGTAGTCAATTTCCCGCCCGTTCTGCTCCTTGAACAGACCGGCGCAGATATAAAGCTCCACGAGCCTTTCTGTGTCCGGGGAGGCAACACGGACTCCAAAGATCCAGGCCCGGTCTCAAGAGTTGTATCTCCGTCCGAACCCGCCTAATAAAAGTAAAAGGCTAGCCTCTCTATACATACTCCCATTAACGTTCTTCTTCCCGACCTTCTTGACATCTCGCTCTGCGTCCCTTTCCCATATTAAGATTAGCCAAGTCTAAGTCCATTGGGTGGGAACCTTTCCCACAGGGTAGTACGGTTAAGCCGAGGCAGGCGGGGTTGTAGGTGAGCGCCTTTCTCGCCCTGCGCATTTGGTTGGCAGGGTGCTCAAGAGCACTTGGTGTGGTCTGATTGGTCTCTTTTTTGTTCTACATGAAGGTACTCGAAGTCTGCATGTGGCTTAGCTTAGCAGGCTCAGCATCAGTAACAATCTAGGCGGCTACCCTGTCTCATATGGGTTGAGAATGTTAGGTCGAGCACCTCCCTCGAGTTGGTGTGTTATCTCACTATGGCACCAATAAAAGGGACGGACAGGGGGCGCTTATACTAGGTGGGCAGCGTACTATAGATTTAAACAAACGTAACCACCAACAAACAGGGCAAAGTTTTTTCCTTCCACTGTTGATTTGAAAGGCCTGAAACGGATTCGTGAACAACTGCAGCTTCTGCTTCCTCCCCGATGGTCTAAACCGGGCATTCACTCGCTTTAAAGTTGACGTTGGGTCTTCATTCCTTCTTCCTTTCCTTGCTTCTTAACTACTCCAGTCTCTCTTAGCCCAGTCCTGAAACGGTAACTAGAGTTCTAGCATGAACTGGCTATCTTTCAAGACATGGTTGAAGAAAAGGCTAATACCCTGACTCCAAGGTCGCCTACTCCTTCAAAGGCGAAAGCAGGGGATTCGTTCAAAGAGAAAGAGAACTGCTCCTTCTTCTTGTCTTAGCCAATCTCTCTGTCAACAAAAGCCATTCTTGGCTTGGTCACATTCATTCAACCATCAACCATTTAACCCGGGATCCTACCTTCTTTCTTTTCGTGTAGTGGGACTCCTTCTTCGCTTCGTCAGTCAGAGCAGAGACAGCAGCAGATAAGACAAGAGCGACAATCGCTAATGGTTCTGTTATACGAAACTTTCTTTACCCCCGGTCTTTCTTCTCATTAGATCTCCTCTTTCTCCGATCTATCTCTGAGGAAGACTGGAGAATCCTGGTATTCCTATATTCTTTTCCTTATTTGATTGATTCTTTGAAGACTTCCTGCAGTAGGGAAGGATTCTACTACTTTTATTCAAGAGATGGAACCCCCAATGGCTTGCGGAAGAGCTTTTCGTTACTATAGATGCATCTGATCTGAGCAGCGGATCATGATGCCGGGGATTTGTTCACAGCGGAAGAAGTTGGGACTACCTCAAATGGATCAGACAACTATGTTTAACACACCCAGATCTTTTTAGCTGCCATCTTCGATTCCTGTGTCTCTACTGATTGGAGTGCTCTGCCAAAGAAGTGGTTTGATCCAAAGTCGGCATGCAGGCTGTTGAGCTCTTTTTCCGAGGACGATCCCCTAATTGCTAGTACGAATCAAGGGTTGGAATTTCCGGGACTGTGCTTAGTAAGCGCTTTTAGTCATCTGTTTGCGGCGAATCCAAGAAGTAACTAGGAGAATAAAGACAAGCAAGACAGGGTCTTCCAGGAAGAGGTTGTTGCCCCGGTAGATAAAATAAGTTTGCAGTAAACCCTATCTATATGGAATTCAACTATTCAACGTTGATGTTGATCTATTTGCTTGCTTGTACGATTGGGTTTGTTTTAAGTCTACCTATAGCTAATGAAGTCAGCCTTGCTTGAAGGAAATCTAGTCAATCCGGATTGACTTAAGACTTTGAAGTAGGCGAATCCGCTGCTCCTGCTCCAGAGTCAGGGGTGCTAGAGCTAAGCTAAGCTCCTTGCTAGAGCTAATGCCTTCCACTTCGAGACCGACCAAAGCGAATAGGCTGGCGCGAAGGAGAATTCTATTTTGTCTTCGATTCCCAAAAGTCTAAAAGACTAATCCAATCCCCCTCTTGGGTGACCTTATCCATTTGGCGGATATTTAACACTGGTCACATCAAAAGAGAATGAAGGGCGTTTAGCATAACTCCTTCGAGAACGAAATCCCAAATACAGATTGGGCAAACTCTACCCCATCTTCAACTCAAATTCCTGTCCTGGGAGAGGTCCATTCTAAAGAAAATTCCGTCCTCTCTCTTTCTTACTAGGCGACAAAGCGGAATCCCCTATGTAGAATAGAATAAATCGTTTGACCTTTATTGCACTGCACTCGAGGAAGACCCGACCTCCGAAGACCAAGCTTAAATGCTTGCCTGAGTGCGCCTATTACCCTTCTCACTCGTAGTTCCCCAATCGTCTTTGGACAACCTGCCAAGTGAGTGCGCAGCACGTTTGTTCTAGCGCTGCATATCTAGTCTCATAATCGGTGAACTTCTTGCTCAAGTAGTAATGGCCTGCTCTTTTCCGTTGGGATTCTGCTGTCCCAATATGCACCCCATCGATGTTTCCAGCACCGTGAGATACATGATGAGCAGATGTCCCGGCTGGTAAGGGAAATGAATGAAAGAAGCTTCTCCAATAGGAGGCATGTGTTGAGCATTTGTTTAATTCCTTTGGCAGCTGAAGTTCCAGTGCCATTTGAGTAAGGAAGATTGGCCAATCTGAATGACTCCCTGTGAGACTTTGAGAGCAGATGTATTAGTAGTTCCATTTCTAGTTGAAAACAACAAATTAGAATTCAATCACCAAGTGGATATCTCGAGAACTAAAGGTGCCAAGCCTCGGATTCGACTTGAAATGAGGATAAGGCTTCCAGCTAGATATGTATGATTCACCCGGTACCTGGTATTGGTAGTAGCATCAGTCTCTTTCCCCTCCCTCTGTATGAGTTGAGAGGCTGAGGGGAAGTCTACTAACTATAGGGCACACCTGACGATTGTTGTCTTCTTTCAATAATGCTTTGTTGGTCACCGCAGCGAGGCATCGCTGATAACATCGCCTGTTGTACAGTTGCTTTAGCCTAGGAGCCAACCTAGCTAAGGTTCACTCCTTCCTGCCTTTTCTCTCTTGCTAGAGAATGAAAAGTCCTCATCCTCACCCGCTGCAAGCACTTTTTCTTTGTTCTTTGTGCGAGTGAAGTCCTTCTCTGATTCATAGTGGGACCCGCTGTTCATTAATAGGGCTTCTTCCTTTTCTATCTATTAGGAACTGCTTGTAGAAGAAAGAAGATCAGGCAGTTTACTGCTAAATGGGGCTAGGAACTCCTATCCCTCATAGCCCAAGGAAGGGCAGTAGCTTGATTACTTGACTGCCAGTTCCAATGTCACCTCGTTCTATCTATCTTCCATCCGTTACCTTGTTCTTCTTGCCACTGGGGCTTCAACCTTTCCATCATTTCCTGCGATCGAGCTAGCTTAACATCCTTCTTAAATTAAAGCATGATGCTGCTATTCTGCTCGGCGCATTTCTTAGGGATTTTCCCTTGGTCAAGTAAAGGACCAGGTACTTGAGTACAGAGGTCTTACATAGCTCCGTGACCACAGACTGAATCATGAGCTAGGAGGAGTACGAGTGATTAGCGGGAATGTTCGATTGCTCGTTCGCTAAAGTCCTGCTATACGCAATTCAAGCTGCCTGTTGATTCAGTACGTTCCTATCCCCTTGGGGAGTTTGATCAATCTTCCTCACCCCTAATGGTTTAGATTGAGCAGCCAGGTGGGGGAGATTGAAGTGAACCCGAATTTGGCGGAGGAAGGAACTGAATATAACAATAACAAGCAAGACCAAAAAGGCCTTGTCACGAGCTGGACTCGAACCAGCGCTTTCCAGATGCAGTCCGGATTTCAACACCTTTCTGATCGTGACTTTCAAAAAGAAAGAAGAGAAATTGGGCCAAGGTAGTTGGTGCCTGCTTTGCTTGCTTACCAAGCGATTCTGGCAAGTTACTTGGCTAAATTGAAATGAACAACGCCGGAGCCCCATTGGGGGTCGTGGAGCTTTCATCCGGCATATCCCCCCCAAAATAAAATGCGAACAAGGCAATAGCTTCGATATGCGGTGGACCACGGATAAAAAAAATCAGGCTAGGAGAATGCGAAATAAAATCTGAACTACAAACGCGGAACAAAAGGGTTTTTTACTGCTTCTATTTCGTTTAGTATTGGGGGAAAATAGTTACTCGTTTCACGACTTTACCATTGTCACTGACTCATACATTCTCTGTGGAGTCTCCCAGATTTATCATGCAGACTTAATGTCTCCCACTGAAACTAGTACCTTATCCTTGACCACCATTAGCACAGCTTCGAAGAACCTCTTTTTTTTTACTGTCCACAACTATAGATGCTGCTGTTCATATGCTTTCTTTTTTTTTGTTGTTTGGCTACAACGGGTACGCTCTCTAGAAGATTTGCTCGGGGCTGTTCACTTTCACTTGGTCGCCTGGTATCTTTGAAACCTCTTTGCTTGCGGAGGCAGGAGTGCGCTTGGTTAGAGTTATAGGAGAGCGCTTCGCGAAAGAATCGTGTGGCGCGGTGAAAGGTTTCCCGTTGGGGTTTCCGGCCCCCTGGTCTTCACCTAATTGTGGAAGAGGGGAGGTGCATTGAGTATAAACTCTCTCTCGCGCCTTTAGCTTTTTCCTGTTCGTCTATTCGGGACGGGGCAGGCAGCCCACATAAAGACATACATGAAGATAAGAATAGAGGAGAGGGGGTTCCCTGAGATTCAGGTGTCAAGGCGGTCGAAGAAGGCCACAAGTGGAAGCAACCGATGCTTTGGTCATTCGACTCCGCCAGTCCGTGCTTGCTGTCATGCTGGCAAAAGCAGGGCTTTCGGCCTTACCTACTATTGGATTTGAACCAATGACTCTCGCCGTATGAAAGCGATACTCTAACCGCTGAGTCAAGTAGGTCAAGCTGAGTCAAGTCAGAGAAAAGAGACCCCTATAAGAAAGAGAAAGCGTTATCACTATACGAAAGATCGGCCTATTCACTCAGCTAGGGAATAAGACTAACCTAACCTAAGTTCCCTATTCACTGAACCCAAGACTAAGGGCAAAGAGAACTTCCTTTGCTCCCTTCCTTCAACTTATAGGATGGAACCCGGACTCCTAACTAAACCCTCTTCCGATTGATTGTCTCGATTTCACTGCCTTGGTTGGCCACCATGCCTACTTCTCTCCAATGCCTCCTTCTTAAACCCCTTCGTACTGCAATCCAATCAATCGATCGATCAAGAGGCTAATCTCTTTTGTTTGGGCCGGTAGCTAAAAGAAAGTCCTCGCCTTCTCTTGAACAAGGGAAGGGCAGCATAGCATTAGCTTCCATTGAACAAGCTCAACCTTGAAAAAGAAAGGTGGTAGGCCGAAGAACCGTTGAACGCTTCAACTTGGCCACTGAAGAAGGCGAAGGCTGGGCAAGAGACTAGGCCAACTTACTGCTGCCAATTCTGAGTCAAGCATGCCATGGTTTAAGCTTTAAGCTCCATAGACGGAACTTTTTTTTAGGTATTAGGGAGGGGAGGACACCACTCAGCACCTAAGGTGGGGTTCAATGCCTAAGAAAAACGGCCAAAAGAAAAAAAAAGAGATGTATGGCTGAGGGGAGGAGAGAAAGAACGCATGCATGGGGATTCTGTCTGTCGGAGGTTCGATAATCCATGATAGGACATCTAAGGCTAAGGAAGAATTAAAGGAAGTCCATTACTGAGAGAAGTGGTGATCTCGTCTTGCTTGCTGGGAGAGAGAAAGCTTCCGGACCACCTTTTCCAGCCAGATAGCGAGCGATCACTCAGCAATGAACACTAACTGAAAGCGGCCGGGAAAGAGTAGCCATCCCTTACGGGAATCGAACCCGTGTCTTCGACATGAAAAGACGATGTCCTAACCACTGGACGAAAGGGACCAAAAAGCCATTCTTCATATACCTCAGCTCCGAGAATAGAAGTGGTTCGTTTTCTTTCTATACGCAATTCAAGATTTCGTTTGTGTTCTGGCGATTTCTGATGTGAATTCGGCGGGTCGTCCCCCCTTCCTACGGGTTCCCCCACCAGAGCCCGCTTACGGCACGCATGACGCATGGTTACAACCTTTGCCTTAGCGTACAGCGAGTTATATAGAAAGCATGAACCACCTCGAACTCACTCGATCGATGGTTCATGGTTCTACGTAATTAGTAGGATCGAGTTTCTACTCCAATCTAAGGTTTTTAGGGTTGTGAACTCAAGAGTACCGGTACGAGTTCTTTGAGTAAGGAACTGGTAGCTTTTACTTATGTCAATGAGTGAGAACAGTAGTAGTAGATTGAGTTAAAGAGTTTGATCTTCCCCCCGGATATAGAGGGGTAAGGGTCCTTTCTTTTGTTGTTGCACTGAACTAAGTAAGTGTCCTCTTCTCAGAGAGGAGGAGTTGCCTAAAGGATTAGTTCCTCGAGTCTAGTTAACTCGACAGCTTAACACGAATAACGCGCGAGCTTTCCTCGACTATAGCGCGAGTAGAGTCTAGCTCGACAAGAGGAACTGCTTAACTTGACAATAGCTCGACTAGGTCGCTTCGCTTCCAAAAAGAGACTTCCCTTGCCTCCTCCTGGCCTTGACACTCTAGTTGTTGTAGCTCTTGTTTACTCCTTGTTTTCCTTCTTTCTCTTGCTTGTTAGGAGTTTAGAGTATGTCTAGAACGAGTGGAACGAAGTGCTTCCCTTAACTTAAGAAGCCCGAGTCCACGATCTAAAGAGGAGCCGAAGGGAGATGGCTAATAGATTGACTTGCTTTTTACCTTTCGTATTCGGCGGAAGTCAATGGGAAGACCAGGAGCAGCAACAGGCACAAGCAACACCAGAAAAAGAAATAGGAATAGTAATCTATATATAAAGTAGTCGTAGGAATCGCCATCGAAAGCAAGCGTCTTCTATTTCATAACCTCTTGTACCTTTAGACCCTGGATCTTCTAGTTGAGCAAGAGAGGAAAAAAATTTAGCTCATGGCCTTCTCTTCTTAGCAATAGCCAGTCAGCAATCAAAGAGGAAGTATATGTAGGGAATAGGAGTAGGTAGGAGCGAGTCAGAGACGGGGGAATACGAGAGGATAAGGCCGTGGATGAGCAGGAGAAGGCGATTAAGATTGTTAGCCAGAGCCATCGCAATATTTTACGCAAGGCATATAAGCCTAAAGATCTTTTTCTTCCTCCGGAATCTTTGTATCCATCAGAGGTTTCGGCTTGGTTTACCGAGTCTTCTTTGATGAGGGCTTGGATGGGACAATGGCTTGACTATGTCAGGTGGTACCATACGACTGCAAGCAGTCAGTAGGTAACTCTTCAAAAGTTCTTTGACGCTCCAGTTGTTGAAAGACACTGGAAAACTTCTCGTTCAGATCCACTGTTAGTTCGTTTTGGATTAATGTGGCGTCTGTACGAAAAAGTCTTCGTGCTCAACTCGCTTTGTTTGTTGATGTCACAAGGGCTGGAAGAGGAATTGCCCGATTCGATGTTGGAGCTGCGGAGCTTCCTTACCTTACCAATGAAGCCTGAGATTAGAGTCGGAATCGGTGAAGCTTCTTTCCGCTCCCCTTGATTCTTGCGTTTTGGGGTTGGCTACTCAATCAATAGCGTCCGTGAAGTGATTGATGTTCGATTGGGCTTTCGCCCTTCAAGGTCTTAGGAATCGATTGAATCATCCCTGTACTTCTACTCGATAGAGTGATCGAATCGGACGCTGTGCCATTGATTGAATTTCAATAGGCTCTTAGATGGGCTTGTTGAGATAGGTCAGAATGAAGCAACCCTAGTGGAAGGAATATGCCCAGAGGTGGATTAGAGAATAAGTCAATAAGTAAGATCGAAAGGGCAGGGAGATCTCTGGGGTAAAGACAAGGAGCCTAGCTAGGTCCCTTGTCACTAATCCGAATCTGCGGAAGAGGAAGAGGCACCCAACATATAAGAATCGGACTAAGAAAAGATGGATCCGTTTAAATGGTTGATGCTTTACTGGTCCCCCGCCTTCTCCTTGATCAAATAGTGTAAGGAGAAAAAAAACCCTCTTATTTCCCTTTCTTTCTTTTGAAGTTATTTCTTAGGTTTCTTTTCTTCCTGTAATTTTTAGAATCTTAAGACTAGTTAGAGCATAAGGATTAGCAGAATCGTAAAAAAAAATTGTGATATGATATAAAGAAGAGGAAAAATTCCTATACTTCTATATAGTACGAAGCACTCGTAGCACTTGCTAAGAGTTACCTAATTGATTGAATACCAGTAAATTTACCACAAACAAGAGTATACTCATTTCCGCAACACAATTTCATTGCTTTGGATGCGGCTCCTTTAACTGCTAATCTTTTTCCACCCGAAGGCTAGTTAAACATATGTCGCAAAGAGTAGTATCTGAATCTGTATCTGATGAGGATACTGCTGCAGCGGCGGAGGCTGTGGTAGTCTTAAGGAATTCCCTCCTCGAGATAGTCGATATAGAGAATTGTCCGCCTAAAAGAAAGAATCGCGAGTTTACTCGGAGCAGGCTTCCAAAAAGCCTTACAGTAAAGGTAAGTCATCCTATTCTTATAATTAGCCTGAAGGGTAGCTAAGACGCCCCCTTCCCATTCATTTTCCCTTGGGATGATCAAATTCATCTTTCTCCTATTTTAAAGCACTTTTTTCTTATCTGACACTCGCAACTAACTACTCCCCTGTACATATAGGGAAGACCACTACTGAGACTGGAACTCAAAGGCCTCCAACGGTAACTTCAACTCCAGGTCAGGCGGAAGCACTTTTAGGGCTTAGGACGAGAAAGACATATTTTACACTAGCTTTTGACCTAGAACCAGCTTACTTAACAGATGGATTGGCCTTGCCTACTTCAATGCCAATGGATAGGGGGCCTGGACCAACATCGAAAGAAAGTGCAACTTCTGGAACTGCTCCCTTAAAGAAAAGAAAGAAGAAATGGAAAGGAGTATTCCACGTGCATAATCCTTAACTTTTCTTAAAAGAAGGTAATCAAAAAAGAAAGAAGAGAAATTGGGCCATGTTTCCCGAGGGAGGCCGCCTTCTCTCAGGCCAGCAGTCTTCTACTTCTAGTCGACTGCTCTATGACGGGCTTCCCTGTATCCTGGGCTCTGCTCGCTCGTCTACGCTCCGACCCAGCAAGTCAGAATTGAAAATCTTTCCTTCTCCCTTACGGTCGAGAACTACGTACCTTGCCTGCATTAAGATTTCAAACTTGTCGTCAAAAAGGCAATCAATCAGAATCAAGAAAAAAAATGGAAATAGTGAATCAAGCAAGATCTAGATGGATCCCTATCTTTATCTCTATCCACGGAGATACCTATCTATATGGATAGAAATCTATCTATGAATTGAATCGATCTAGACTATCCTCTATCCGGATAGATATGTCCCTATGAGCGACTACGCTGATCTTTATATGTTTTGGCCACGTCCGTTTCCGCTCCGAAGAGGAAGGTTTGGATCTTTCAATCTTATGTCGTGAGGGATGTGACCTATGTTAGGTCCATAAAATACCACCGCTTTTGGTGTTCTATGATTCACCTCCGAATAATGAGTAGGTAGTTCGATCCTTTTGATTCTTCTCTTCATAGTCAACTGATGGGGGGATGAGGAGCAATAGGTCGAATTACTATATAAAGAAGAGTTGTAAACTATAGGACTTCTTGTTCGAGTAGGAAGATATCGGTTTTTCTCGTTTCTTCTCTTCGATAAGAATAGGGATTTGAAATGATACAAATTCCTCTTCATTCTGTTGTGCTCAGCGAAGGAACTGCCTAAGCATACTTTTTCGGATCCAAACTTCTTTGTTCTTTCAAAGTCTTCTTCTTGCATAGAATAACGCAACTGTTGTTGCAAAAACCGGGATTTTAGTAGTAGGCGGCATCCCCGCTTAGTTTTGAGTAGGTGGAACCATTCTGTTTTGGTTCTTCTCCACATTCTTACCGGGTGATCCAGGAATTTGCCTATGATTTTTTCAACTGATATTTCGATATAGAAAGATCTCCTTATTTCTTCACCGCGGATTCTCGCGTCATTTTCTTGAAAAGATATTAGATCACCGTTGGAAACTTTCAAACGAGTAATGCTTACCATTCGATTATTCACACAAACCCTTCGATGACTTATCGGCTGCCTTGCTTGAGGAATAGTTTCACGAAAATGGAGACGAACCGGAATAACGTCCGATCTTGTTTCTGGATTGAGTAGAAAAGGGATATATGAAGTTCGTTCTGTTCCTCTGTGCATCTCTGTGATGGGTAAATCCCCATGAAAAAGGGGCAACTTTCGTGTAGTTTGTGATTGGATGTAACTGTTAAGATTTTCTCTCGGATAAATCTTTCTCTTAATAGATCTCTTCTTGTTCCTCAATCTTCGGAGAATGCGGCGTTGTCTTATTGTAAGTTCTCTGTTCCGAACATTTCCTGAAAGTAGACGACAAGTTTTAAATCTTAATGCAGGCATATCTCGTCGTCGTTGAATCAGTCTGATTCGCCACATCGCGTATAACGGGAATCGAACCCCTTGTAGTTCCTATTTAATTAAAATTCCCTTACTAATGAAACTCTCTTTCTTCGATCGGAATGCGAATGAAATCAAAAAGGCCATCATTGGGGAAAACAAACAATGCAATAGCTTCGGGGGACTGTCTCTCAAAATTTTTAACATATCGAGTCACAAAGAAAGCCAAAAGCTCTAGTCCCATCTCATTCTATTTAGGAATAGGATAGCTACTCATGTCTTATTGCGTGTTCGACCATAGGGAACGAGCTGAATCAAAGTTCCACTGATTTCTGATTAGAATGAAGGTCAAGAAGTTAAATAGCAATCTCATATTCCCCGAAGAAGCAGCAGTTTGCTTAGCCCTTTGACAAGCTTCACAGTAAGCATCTTTATCAAACTTGATTTTAGGGAGTCCCCTAACCAAATCATTTTTAGCAAGTTTGGAAAGAAGCTTCATGTTAGCATGTCCAAGCCTTTTATGCCAAATCCATTTTTCATCTTTCATGGAAACCAAACATGTTACATTTTGATTGCTCAAGTCCTCTAGATCAACCTTGTAGAGGTTGTTTTGTCTTTTGACAGTGAAGAGGGTAGTGTCATTGTTGACATCCTTCACTAACCAAGAATCTTTGTTAAAGGAAACATGAAATCCACTGTCACACAATTGACTTATGCTCAGCAGATTGTGTTTTAATCCTTCAACAAGCAACACATTATCAATAGAGGGAAGAGAATGCTTACCAATCTTACCTATCCCGACCCTTGGAAGTTGTCTCTAAAAGTGACACTTCCTCCTTCCTTAGCTCTAAGGCTTAAGAACATAGACTTGTTCCCTGTCATGTGCCTTGAGCATCCGCTGTCCAAGTACCACTTCTCTGATTTTCTTTTTCCTTGCAGGCACATCTGCAGTAGAAATGATAAGGTGTTTAGGTACCCACATTTTCTTGGGTCCTGCTTTGTTAGTGCTTGAAGAATCAGTTTTTCAACTTGTTTCTCCTTTTAAAATAAAACAAACAGATATGTGGTGACCAGACTTATGACAGAAAGAACAGGTTGTCTCAAGCTTTTCTGAAGCTTTAACAAAGAAATTCTTGAGATATTTCTGTGTGACCTTCTTGTTGTAACCTAGACCAGCTTTATCAAAAGAGCATTTTTGAGCACCAAGCATCATATCGGTTCCATTCACAAACTTAGCAAGGTCATTGGTTAGAACGGAAACTTTCTGTTGAAGTTTCTCAACTTCCTCGGAAGGTTTCTCATAAAAGCCTTGAGATGAGTCAGCTTCTTTGTGAGCAAGCTTTCTCAACTGACTGTTCTCATCTTTCTGGTATTCTCAACTTCTAGACTTTCTTTCTCAAGTTTCATTTTTTCAAACAAAATCTTTGCTTAGCTTTAAGAAACTTTTCTTTAGAAGAGAATACTCAGATGAAAGAATGTTTGAGTCACTTAACAATTCATCAAAAGCATTCTGAAGATCTGAAAGGTTCGAAGGCGTTACCTCATCACTTTCACTGTCTGTATCAGCCATCAGACAGATGTGAGCAGACTCAGTATGCTCATCCTCACTTTCTGAAGATGATTCATCTAAGTCCTCCCATGTGGCCATCATACTCTTCTTCTTTCTAAACTTTTTGGGAGCCTTTTTGAGTTGAGGACACTCTGTTCTGATGTGTCCAGGCTTCCTGCACTCATAGCAGATAGTTGAGTCTTCTCTTGACCACTTCCTTCTCCTTTGGTCATTCCTTTCCTTGGGGGAAAGTTCTTCTTGAACTTGCCACGCTTCTTTCTTCCACATCTTCTTTATCTTTCGAGAGATGAAGGATAGCTCATCCTCATCCTCGGTATGCTCATCATCAGAATCCTCTGATTCTTCTGTCTCATCCTCAGCATTGAAAGCCATTGGTTGAGGAGACTTGGCAGTCTTTTGATTTGCTTTCAAGGCTATGGATCTTCCCTTTTTAGGAGCATCTTATTCAGTAAGCTCTAACTCATGGGTTTCGAGCTCCTACCTTTTGGCTTTCCCAGAAGAATGTGATGTGTTTATTATGTTATTAATCTTCTGTAGTCACTACCATGGTGGGATACAGTCTGTGATCTTAATACTATGACTACAGCCATGAGAGGTCTCAGGACCCTTACCTTCAGACATACTGCTGTAGAACGGCATTTATGGGGATTTTCAAGCATTATCAGTAGCTGTTTGCTGTTGTGACTTGCACCAGCCTTTGTATTGCTTGTGCCACTACCCAGTATTAAGTACTTCTGTATCCCCTCTAGCATAGTTGCTAGAGAACGACTAAGGTTAGGATTTATTCTAATTCTAAAGGGGAACATAATGTGTGGGGTACTTTACCCTTATTCTCTCAGGTTTAACTTCCTTTCCCTGTAATGAAATCATAGGAGTAGTAGTAGTATCTTGATCTTGAAAGAAAGGCAGGCAGTTTAGGTAGTCAATTCAATGTCGGCTTCTTCAAAACCCTTTTTCTGCTAGTGAGCTTTTCTTGAATACCATCTCGGAGCAGTTCTAAGGAAGTAGCTGCTCTAGCTTTAGGGAATCCGCGGATTTTTCATATCCTCCTTCGGTCTCTTTCTCTAAGCTTGTGGGAGAAAGAATCATGCACTCATACCCCCTGAGTTTATACTGATTATCAGCTATAAAGAACCAAAGAAAGGATTGGCTCACTCCAATAGTCAATGCTACCCCTACCAGCCATAGGGACCAAAAGAAGAAGCGCTCTTGCGCGGATGACCCCTACCAATTGCCCTAAGCGTTCAAACCAACCCTTGTGATGTCACTGAACGAAAGTTTTATTTTAGGGCAGTAATCAGGAACAAAACAAACCCAATCGGCTAGGCTAAGTTTGAAAGTTGCGACTAGACAAAGAAGCCAGCCATTAGATAAGAGGCAGAGGAAATCTCGATTTCGATTGAAGCCAATTCAACCGCTTCGCCCCTATTCTTTTAACTCGAAATAAAAGAAGCTAAGAGAGATGTGGCAAAGAAGGAATTTTAAGAGGTGCGTCGAGAAGTTCCATACCTTCTTGATAGAGTCCATTGCCTTGCTTGTACTTACTTAAGTCACAAGATTGGCTTGGTGTTCAGTGTCAAAAAAATACAGGATTAAAAATCATCCCTGCTCCTCGAAGTCTTTCTTCGACGTCAGAGAGTTTGATCGAGAAACCAAGGACCAAAGGTGCCTAATAGAATAGCGTAGGGAGACTAAAAAGGTAGCGAATCCGGTTTCGAAATGAGGCGGTCTTAGCAATGAAAAGAGATCCCGCTGCTTAAAAAGGAAGTTCGTCCTTTCCGCCCCCTAGCCAAGCCACTTGAGACGGGTTTTGATCCGCGAAATGTTGCATTGATTTAATCACTATATGTAATGCGATTGAAGCTTTTAGAGAATCTCGTAGCGATTGGTACTGTGTGAGAAGAAATACCGGTCGCTAAGTGGTTTAGCGGGCGACAGTTAGAGTTGGTCGTTCTTGTGTGGCTTCGACTCCCCAACGAGATATGTAAAAAATTGCGTATTATATATATAGATTTGGGCTGGACAGAATCTATCAAAGAAGCCGCCCTTCTTCCTTTCGTTTGTGCATCTTTCTTTCTCTCATGCTTTTGGTCAACAACCAAGCACAGCTATCTATAGTTCGTTATTCACTACTCCGTGCAGGAAAGACTCTCTTTCTGTCTGTATGGAGGGAATCCTTTTTTCTCAATCAATCACTATGTTTCCACTCAATTTTCATTACGAAGATGTATCACGTCAGGATCCGTTGCTCAAACTGAATCACGCCAACGTTATGGAAGTTCCTGGATCGTGTCAAATAAGAGTTGTACAAAAGGCACCCTATGATTTCATAATAAAAAATGGAAAATTGGCTATGGAGATTCCGCGCGGTCAGAAATTCATACAGACAAAAAGGGGTTCGACAGGAAAGTCGTTTCGATCCAATCCATTCTTGGGGTCAAAGAAAGACAAAGGATATGTCAGTGACCTAGCACGACAAAGCACTCTCCGAGGGCATGGAATGTCTAATTTTTCGGTCAGAATCTCGACAGTAATGTCTCTTTTAGATTCTCCGGTCGAAATACGGGAAAACTCCATTCAATTCTCGATGGAAACGGAGTTTTGCGAATTCTCCCCGGAACTGGAAGATCATTTCGAGATCTTCGAACATATTCGAGGGTTCAATGTGACTATTGTCACTTCGGCCAACACACAAGATGAGACTTTACCACCGTGGAGCGGCTTTTTGCAAAAAGATGAGGGAGAAACTCAGTAAGAGATGTCGGAGAAGCGAAATATACGAGATCACAAACGTAGATTGCTCGCGGCTAAATATGAATTGAGACGAAAGCTTTATAAAGCCTTTTGTAAAGATTCCGATCTTCCTAGTGATATGCGGGACAAACTTCGTTATAAGTTGTCCAAGTTGCCAAGAAAGAGTTCCTTTGCACGAGTAAGAAACCGATGTATTTCCACGGGTCGCCCTCGTTCCGTATATGAGTTCTTTCGAATTTCTCGTATCGTTTTTCGTGGATTAGCATCTCGAGGTCCTTTGATGGGCATAAAGAAATCGTCTTGGTAGCAACCGCCAAACCAATAGAACAAGGGTTAGCTCTGCAGCTGGTCCACAAGCAAGGTAAGTAGGTCCATTACCGGCCGGCTCCGGACCGAAAAGACCTAACGGAGTAATCCCTTATCTCGGATCGGAGATGCTAACGGGGCAGGAATCGAAGTGGGGGACCTCTCCACCGCCTGTGTCTATCTCCTGTCAAGTATGCTCCCCAGACATAGACTACGTACAGGGTAGTACTCTTGGATATAAGATCACCGCGTGAACGTGAACATAACATTAAGTTACGAATGTAACTCCCGAGGGATCGACCACTATTCTAAATTCAGGCGGAGAACTGTTGTTCATTGGAGCGCCGGAGTGCGGAGGTTGTTCCCATCATTGAAGTCAGAGTGTGGGACTGAGCCTTCCGAATGATAAAGAAAAAAAAGTGCTTAGTTTCGTTGGAAAAACCAACGCAAATATCATATTGACTTTATCTCGCCCAACTTCTAAGGATAGATAGAAAAGGTTGGAGAGAGTGACTTTCTGAACTGAAATTCTCTCCTTTCTAAAGCTGCGCAAGGCGGCCCCACCCCCAGAACAAAGCCCCACCCCTCTTTTCCCCCCTTTAATGAAAGACCCTCGCCCGCCCCGCTTCCTATTCATTTTTGGGTCGGGACCCGAGGGCCTTTTTTTTTCTCAAGAGGTGATTTCGAGAATCAACCAACCGGCCGTAGCCCAGGTGACTCACAGCCTCCCTCTCGCCCAAATTAAATGGGATGAATTAAATAAAAAAAAAGAAGCTTTTTGATTGATTCAGGGCGCAGCGAAACCAAATTCTTTCAAGGCAAAAGGGGGGGCTTACTTACTTTACTTTTCCTGACGCTGAGTCATCCTATTCAAATTTAGCTATGCTAATCGAACAGGAAAAGTTTTCAGATGATATGGACCCCCAAGAGATGGACGAGAACCTCCAATTGCTTAGGGGTCGCACTCTGTCCCGCTTGGTGGACGAAATCTTCTCTCCTTTTAGACTTCTTTCTCCCACACACCTTTGCCCTCTTTCACCGAAGAGGAAAGAAGAATCTTCCAAGCGGACAGAGACCTAAATTTCCATTAGATTCATTCCTAAGCTTGCTTTGTTGCAGTAAGATGATCAGTCCGAGAGTGCTGGAGAGAAGAGAAAGCGGTAAAAAAAAAACCCCTCTGATTCGGTCACCGAGCAGTCGGACGACTCTTCAGTAACCCAGGATGACCCCTTCGACGCTCGCTTCTTTCGCTGTATACCCCCTCCATCCTTCGGAGGTGGAAGAAAGAAAGGGTACTATATATAAATAATGGATTATTTATTAGAAGTAGGGCCCCAGAACGAAAACAATGTGGGGGAACCAGAGTTGTCACGATAGGAAAGATAAAAAAATGACTATAAGGAACCAACGATTCTCTGTTCTTAAACAACCTATATCCTCCACACTTAATCAACATTTGATAGATTATCCAACCCCGAGCAATCTTAGTTATTGGTGGGGCTTCGGTTCGTTAGCTGGTATTTGTTTAGTCATTCAGATAGTGACTGGCGTTTTTTTAGCTATGCATTACACACCTCATGTGGATCTAGCTTTCAACAGCGTAGAACACGTTATGAGAGATGTTGAAGGGGGCTGGTTGCTCCGTTATATGCATGCTAATGGGGCAAGTATGTTTCTCATTGTGGTTCACCTTCATATTTTTCGTGGTCTATATCATGCGAGTTATAGCAGTCCTAGGGAATTTGTTCGGTGTCTCGGAGTTTTAATCTTCCTATTAATGATTGTGACAGCTTTTACAGGATACGTACCACCTTGGGGTCAGATGAGCTTTTGGGGAGCTACAGTAATTACAAGCTTAGCTAGCGCCATACCTGTAGTAGGAGATACCATAGTGACTTGGCTTTGGGGTGGTTTCTCCGTGGACAATGCCACCTTAAATCGTTTTTTTAGTCTTCATCATTTACTCCCCTTTATTTTAGTAGGCGCCAGTCTTCTTCATCTGGCCGCATTGCATCAATATGGATCAAATAATCCATTGGGTGTACATTCAGAGATGGATCACATTTCTTTTTACCCTTATTTTTATGTAAAGGATCTAGTAGGTTGGGTAGCTTTTGCTATCTTTTTTTCCATTTGGATTTTTTATGCTCCTAATGTTTTGGGGCATCCCGACAATTATATACCTGCTAATCCGATGCCCACCCCGCCTCATATTGTGCCGGAATGGTATTTCCTACCGATCCATGCCATTCTTCGTAGTATACCTGACAAATCGGGAGGTGTAGCCGCAATAGCACCAGTTTTTATATGTCTGTTGGCTTTACCTTTTTTTAAAAGTATGTATGTGCGTAGTTCAAGTTTTCGCCCTATTCACCAAGGAATCTTTTGGTTGCTTTTGGCGGATCGCTTACTACTAGGTTGGATCGGATGTCAACCTGTGGAGGCACCATTTGTTACTATTGGACAAATTCCTCCTTTTGTTTTCTTCTTGTTCTTTGCCATAACGCCCATTCCGGGACGAGTTGGAAGAGGAATTCCTAATTCTTACACGGATGAGACTGATCAGTGAAAAATTCTGACACCAATCATTTACGTATTACACCAAGAATTCATTGACAAGCGCATGAGTTTTCTAGTTGGCTATGTTGATATAGCTTAGATAGGGAAAAGAGATTATACACTAGGGTAGGGCTGAACTTTCAAATCCGGGGGCTTTGTTCCCGAAACTCCCTTCCTCCTCCCCGTCCCTTACCCGTCCTTTGAAAGCCAGAACATTCGCATAGAGGAGTATCCTTATCACGCATGCTTTTCCACTTATGACAAAATGACCTTCTATCCTCTTCTAGGGATTCCTACCCCTATATGGAGAGGGGAAATGAATATTCTAGTATTCTGCATTAATATTAATATGCTTCTGCGCCGGGAATCTCTCATAGCGGGAAGGCCCAGAGATCATAAAGAGATGGGAATGGAGGCATTCCAGCCCAACATACTCCGGTGAATGGGTCGAGAGAGATAGAGAGGGGAGTGGGATACAGGAAGTCTAGTGAAGAGTTGAGTGGCTATCCAACCATCAAATCGGCTATGGAGGGTGGTTTCAGCAAGCGGGTAAACCGATGATGACTAGTCAAAACCCACGGAGCGGTAGGCCGATCGTCGCTCATCCCTCGTGTTCTCTCCCGTGAAGTGATTAATCCCTAAAATGGGCATGCAATCCCCCAGCATGCCTTATTTTAATATATATAAAAAGCCTAACCTGCTGGGCCACAGGAAGAGAAGAGTAATCTGAATCTCTGTGTCTAATCACCGAGTTCACATGGACCGGATCTGGGACTGTCCGCTTTCTGTTATCGCTTCACGCTACTGTAATGGGCATGATCCCATCCCAATTCCCGTACGCTGGCCCCTCTACGTACTGGCTTCTTCCTTCCGTGGGGCTCTTAGAAAGCACAGACTGAGACAGGAAAGAGGCTGACTAGGACCGATGGGAGGGAACTGGCTTGCTACCGTTTGACTGACTTGCTTTCCTCCCTGATTGGCTTTCTTGCCTGGAATGCCTTCGGGGAGTCACTCCTTCTCTACGGTCTAATCGGCTTGTGTTCAGCATAGTGAGAGAGCACATTAATCAACTAGTTGTAGTCTAGCGAAGAGGATGACACTAGGAGTACAGAGAATCGGCTGTTGTAAGCCAGTATCCGTCCTTGCTTCACCTGTGTCCAATTCCTCGTCCGAATGGAATAGCTGCTCATCGTCATTGGTCACCTCAGTCTTTTTTAACCTAACCTTGGGCTTGAGCCAGTAGAAATGACTTAATCAAGAGAGAGAGAACCCCTTTCTTTTCTTTTAACGGTATCAACTATATCCACTTTAAGTCGGCCTTACTCGGTTGAATTTCTACGCTTATCTCATCTACTAGCTCGCCTTCTTCTTAAAAAAGTTTTAGCATTCCATCTTTCTATGAACGAACTGTGGCATTAACAAAGCATCAAGGGCCTAGTTATCTAATAAAAAAATTGCTTTCGCTCTTTCTGGCCGTGAGAACATACTTTTCTTTTTCAATTCATTTCGATCGCGGGTTCTAATTAATAATTAGATTGCCTGGGGTGAGCTCCTCCTACTGATCTTACTCCAAGAGATTCAATATCACCGGAGAGAAAGCCTAGTCACAGGAGCGGAAAAAATTGAATTACCCGAGGCTATCCCAGTTCCAGTTTCGCTAACACGAGGAAAGTCTGTCTTTTTGGCATAAATCTGTCTTCTTCTTTAAACCCGGAAACTCTTCCTTATAGTCTACCTACGCAACTATTTTGAAGTGAAGCAGGCTTCCAAGCATTAAGGGCTAGGCTTGCTGCTGGGGTTGCCAATATTGAAGAGCTCGGCCTTGAGCCTTTGCCTTTACCTACCTAAATCAATTCCCTTGCGCCTAGGTCTGGGATCGAGCCCTTCTATGGCAAATTAGGTCTTAAAGTCATAGATGCGCCTTTCGACTGGCATTCACTCCTCCAACACCAACTGCTGAAATAGCAGCGCTTATACCCCCAACTGATTCAATGTCACTTGGGATCGGATCCTTCCTAAATTCATTTCCCCTCCCCCCCCCACCGATTCGACTGAGAACCTGCTCTGCCAAATCTTCCCAGGAATGAATGATTCCCCGGCATAGAATGGAATTGATGAGGTTTACCCAGATCTTTATCTTCTATCCATCATGTCTGAAACAAGAAAGCCCCTATTCCCGATTCGATCAGTGATCGTATGTAATAGATTGGACTGGTTCCTCGTTTGAGGCTGCCCGCTCCGTAGCCTATTTATTGTCTTGGGAAAGTGGCCTGAGAGTGCTGGGACAAAGACATATCTGCTAGAACGATTTAAGAGTGCGGTCAGAAAGTCTTTCTTTCCCCAAGGGCGGAAGGGCTAATTCAAGTCGATTTCTCCTCTATCGCAGCATCCTTCTTCGGAAATGACGCCGAACATAACACCATCAGGTTACAGTTATTTCCTTCCTCGAAAGAGTTGGAGTTTGATCTAGTATGAGATCTAATTACAGCTGCTAGTTTCTTTCTTTACAGTGATAAGGGAATAATAGGCGAAGGAATCCTTTCTATTGAATAATAATCCCTTGATGCTAGAATGGAAGAATACCCTGGGACGGAAGAATGACTCCGATGCTCTAGAGTCCGATCAATAGTAGAATAGACCAAGATGGCATCGAAGAGAGAATACGTGGCACAGAAGAAGCAGTTAGGTGAATAACTGCTCTTGTGCACATTAATGGATATTTTAAAAATGGGACTTATGTTTATATATTTCCCCCAGGCCGATTCAACTAAGTGTAGAGTTTTGCTTTAATCTCAGCCTCTCTGAAACTCCCGAGAGGCCTATCTTTCTGATGCGCTAGTACTAAACTTACCTGCTGAGCGGAGTCCCTTTTCCCTATCTAAGCTAGATCAATATAGCCAACTTAATAAAAAACGAATGCGCTTGTCCTTGTCAATGAATTCTTGGTGTATGTAATACTAATCTTAAATTCGGAAACTTCATCAAGTCTTTCCATTGGATCCCCGAATAATATTTCTGCCTTATGCTGTCATTCATTGGACTGGTCTAACTCAGGTGGAGCGCTTTGCGCGTACGACCTAAGTTATCTTTATCTTTCGTGGATGTCTTTTTTTTCCTCAATGAAAGAAACAAAACCCAAGAACAACAGAATAAGGTCTATCCCCTCGATCCACTTTTCCAGCCAGGCAAGCTCGGGAAAAAAGCCTAGAAAGCCGCTGAAAAATAAAAAAAAAAGGGGGATTAAGGCTTGCTTTTTTCTGGGGAGGCTAAAGCAGGGTAGCGAAACTAGGAACGGAGTTGGCTTGTTAGAGCTAGGCTGTTGAGTTAAAGTAAGCGAGCTAGTCATACGAGCCAGTGAGCTAGGCAGCTTGCTGTAGTTGCTACGGTAAACTGGAGTGAAACGAGTTGGCAGTAGAGACGGAGGGCTAAACATGTCGTTGGAACGCTTTAACAAGGCCGTTACGGAGATGCGAACAAAGCAAGCCGCAGCTCGCGATCATAGGAGCTATGGACTTCGGCACTTAGAGCTAATCGTCTCCTAGCTGTTCTTTCCGAGTAGCATTAGCAAAAGCGAGCGTAAGGGAAATGGAACCACAAAGACTGATTTGGAATTCATTTCAGAGATCTCAAATAGTGGCTTTTGAGATAAGTGGTGAGTGGACAGGACGGATGGAAACTAGAGCGAAAGCAAATCTTTAGTTCTAAGTTCCCTACTACTAATTAGTATTAGTAGCTAGGAAGCAAATCCTGTAGTTAGCTCGAAACCTTGCAACCGGGAAAGCAGGAAAGGCTGCTAGGGAAAAGAGAACTACAAGAAGTCTACTCAGTCCCAGTACTCCTTCTCGATAAGTAAGGTAGGAGCAGCTTGCTGTTTAGTTCCAGTAATCAAGCTAGGCTCTTTGTTGGCTATTCATAGATCTTGAGTTGTCCTCTATTGCTGATTTAGCGGCCTTCTTTAAGAACCTTAGTAGCGAGTCTCTTATAAGGGGAGCAGGCGGTGAGATTCCTGTTATAATCTAAGGCTTTACTTTTATGGCAGCTGCAAAGAAAAAAGAAAGGAGACCAAGATGGGCACACTCACTTCAGGTACGCAGTAACTTGCTCGGGACAATGGGAAATTAGTCTCATAGTTGCCTGTTCAGATTCCCGATTATTAGTAAGGCAAGCGGTAAACGTTCTATGCTAAGGCCGATTTCGCTACTTCAATTCCAGAGTATAGGCTACTCAATGAGAAGGAGACCTGCATAACCTTGTAATTGCCATTACAACTATAGCTACTGTAACAGAAGTAGAAAGGATAAAAGAAAGATACCCGGGCATGAGAAAGTAAGACTGAGGAACAGACGTATAAATAGAACAGCCAGATAGCGGGAAGAAAAGAGAAGCTCCAATGGACATTATAATAAGAATACGCGGGCTTTCCTGCTTGAGAAGAAGGGGGACTTCCATGCCCTTTATAGCTACCTAAAGGCAGGCTCAAAGACAAAAGAAGGAGATCCGGGCACAAATCCGTATTAAAATCGTATGACTTGAGAATTGGAATAGGATGAATTCCTGGTTTTTAGTTTACCTCTATAGTTCTACTTATAGGTGGGCAGGACGGGAACAGCAGTTATATTCTAAAATAGCTTGGCAGTTCTAGTTCAGTTCTTAATGCTGTAGTTCTGTAGTTGCGGGGGAAGGAGGCCTTCAGGCCGCTTGAAAGCGAGTAACCGGGGACTCACTGCTAATATATATCCTAATAAGACCGGACTAGATAACTATAACTATCCTAAGACAGAAGCGAGGCAAGACCCCTTCGCAGCGGAGCTCTTGGGGTAGAGTCGAGTGATCATAGGAAGCAGTTCTACTTATTAGCTACCGAGTTCGGGACAAAGAGCAAGTAGTCTTACAGTTGCCTGCCCTCATTCCCGAGTCGCATTAGCACAAGCCACGAGCGAGCAGCAGGTTCGCGATTTCCAAGTTCTCCTTATTAGAAGTCAAAGCCCTAGAGCACGGAACTAGAAATCCTAGAAGTCACTTGCACTTTTTCTTACCGGACGAGCTAACCTAACGAGCTTCCCTTCTACTACCGGAAAGAGGAGTTTACCACCGCCTACGCCTACATATTCCACTCACTCTATCCTCTTTCATCCTATTCCAAGGCGAGGGAACGGGACTTCTATCTTTCTATACAAAGCGGTCCTGCCCTATTGTCTTGATTAGAAAAGTGGGCAAAAATCCTTTAGAGTCTGAGTGCCAGCTTGTTCAGCAGAACCCTCCTCTTCTCAAAGGGGGTCTCGATTGAGTCTATAAGGAGGGTTTATTAGCATGCAAGCAACCTTGCCGAAGTGAAGGTTATGAAAGAATTGGATCTATCTAGTAGCGAACCAGCAGCAAAGCGCTTCCTCGAAGGCGAAGTAAGCGCAGTTTCCGCGAAAATGGCTCGGTAGGCTAGCCAGCTACTTGATAGTTGTTGCTCACACCGAGAAGTCTATGTCCAAGGCAGGGCCGGCTTAGCCCCGGAGCCTTTTAGCCGTGGAAGTCCTTTTGCCCGCGGTATCTAATTAGCTTAAGAATTCCACCTACTTCTACTGAAGTAAACTCTCTGCCCCAAAGATTGGATCTCAGCCAAGCTTAAGTGACTTCTGGTAGTCGACCAGGCCGCTTTCGTACGCTTTCCCCAGTATAATGACTAAAGGAACTCTCTTTTTTGATTCCTCCTATTCCTGTCCAACCAAGGACTCAGAGGGTAGCATAGGTTCCGAGAATCTAGTCTGAATTGACCGGACATCAGGGACATCACTTTTTTTAATGAAAATCAAGCTTGAAATAGTAAAGAAGGGGGGAGTCAAGGAAGCGATAAGAGGAAGGAAGAAATCCTTGTTTGGTAGAGCATCTGTGATAATTGACTCTTAGATTGAATATAAACCCGACCCTTCCATCATTTCCTTCCTCTCACCACGAGCCCTCCTGGTGACGATTTCTGATCACCGGATTCAAGAGTGGGGTGTGGGTCGGCTAGAGGAATAACATTCTTTCGGAAACGAAGGTGAAAGCATGAAAGCGTCAGGAGAAAGAGAACCTGACTTACGAACCAAAGCCTTCCGCACCTTGAGAACGTCAGGCTTGTGAACCAGAGATAGAACTTGTTGGCTTTGCTTCCAGAACTGCGCTTCTAGCGATGATACCACATCTGCTGTCTCCTAATCTCTGCTGCCAGAGAGTCTGCCGTTGGAAAGTCTACTGCCTAGGACTTTTATTTCTGCTTTCTCCAATCCATTCGGTCATCGGTTCGATAAGATACCGCAGCCTTTGATGTTCGCGGATGGTGTTCGTAGACAGCACCTAAAGGATTATCCTCACTTTGATCACTTTATCTGCATCCCGTGCAATCAACATGCTTTGGTTGAGAAAGACCTTAACTTGTTAGAGCGTTCGTGCCCTGGTCACTTCACTTACCTAAAAGATAAGGAAAAATAAGCTGAAAAAGTCCCAAAAAGACAGATAAATATTCTATAGTTGTACCCAGACCCAGACCAAGGGGCCGGGCTAGCACCTTACTGGCTCTTACTCAGGACCAGGACCTAAACTAACCGAAAAAGGCAGCAGAAGAAGGCTTCTCTAAAAGGGACTACAGCCATCCATAGAGAGCTCTCTTCTGTTTCCCTTTCCCTAGAACCCTATCCAGGTGGTGGACCAAAGCTCAGCTTTGGCCCTCGTAGTAGACTCAATAGCTGGATTGCTAAACAGGCGGGCGGAGAGGAGGGTGAAAGAGGAATGAATTTGCCTGGAAGTTCCAATTTAACTTTCAAGTTAAGCAAGCATAATTTCTAGTCAAGCATAAGAGTAGGGGTAAGCCCTGTAAGCCAATATGGATTTCTTTTTATTTATCCTAGAGAAGAAGCTTTCACCATATATTGTTTAGTGCGTGTGTATTTAGTAGCTGGCCTAGTGGCTATCCTATTTCCTGCAGTCCTAAGCTAAGTCCCAGTACTTATGTATGGGCTTCTAATCTAAGGTACCTCCGTCCCTTGAGATATGAGTTTACCAGTGTTGGATTTCATCGGTGTTTAAAAATGAATATAAGAAGTGGAAGCCCAGTATAGCAGGAGGGGTGGGAGCCCTCGTAGCAGTACCAGTTATTGCCCTTACAAATAGAGTGGCATCTCTTTCCCGTGCCATTCCTTCCTGTTTCTTGTGAGCCAATTGGAGAAAGCTTACATGGAGTTCCATTTCTTCCTACCTGCGAGCGAGTTCGACTTCTAGGGGTTAGAGTCCCTAAGGCTAACAAGCAAGTAAAGGCAATGCTGGAGTAAGTCAGCCATTGGGAGTTGCCATAGGTTGTATCCCTAAGCAGGAATAGTTTGCGAGCCAGTTGCAGTGACAGTTGGAGTTGCTTTACTTGGTAGAGTCTAGCATTCCCATTCTTCGGCGGCTTTATTTGCGTAAATAAGGAAGGGCATATCCAAATAATAGAAAGGGACGCCTTTTAAGCTACGAAAAAAGGAAGTGGCAAAGGGTCTTTTTCGTCTTTATGATGTATAGAATTTTTTTAGGATTATACTAGGATTCGGTACTTATTAAGTTAAGCATCGAAGGCGGGACTCTTTCCCTAGATAGAGAGATGGTCTAATTCAAATCACGCCAAGAGAGGTTTAATCTTCTCCCGTATCTATATAACATTTGAATTACTCCTCCATTCATTCCGCGTTTCCTAAAATATTACTCCAAACATTCTTACCTTTTTTTTTATCCGAGATGGCAAATCGAGCAGCCTATTGCGCTAACGGGAAGAGGCATTTAGGACAAAAAGACGGGGTTTACTCAAACGAGTTGAATAAGCAAGCCAATAAGATAAGATTGCTCTTGTTGAACCAGCTACTAATCACCAAGTCCTTTGTTTAGCCAAAGAAGCTTGGGGGTTGGTGAGAGAATGGATTTTAGTATGTTGATTGAGAGATGCGAAGAAGTCACGAATCTAACTATAACTCCGCGAGTGAACGCAAAAAAGCAAACCTGACTAGACGGAAAGAACTCCGAGTAAACAAAGCAAAAGCCCATCTGACCGATCTAAGGATGAGAAGAGAGCCTATTGGCAGGCGGGCTTAAAGGATTTTCTGCTTTCTTAGTTAGAAAGATGAGTTACCTAGCTAGTGGAGCGAGGGGAGGTGCTTTGACACCATCTTCCACGATTCCCACATTGAGCTCTCTTTGCCTTACTTATTATGAATCGATATAAAAGATAACCCGCCAGCTGGAAGAGGAATAGGATATAGGTGAGCCCGGGGAATATTGTTGAATAAAGACCCCTTCTAAAAAGCTCTTGGCCCACCCTTCACTCTGTTCACGGTTTGCCGGGAATGAGACTGGGAGTTCGATTTCCTTTATGACTTTCGCCTTGCACCTTACACTAAACTGAATCTCTTGCACGCGCGTATAAGAATACCTTGCTGGCTATTCCTTATTCTTGATAGCACAGGAAAGAGAGATTCCGGAATCTCTTGACTTCATAGCTACGCACCTTTCAAACATACTTTTCTTACTCCAAGAGCGAAAAGAACATCATATCATCGGTTATACTATCCTGGAGTAGTTAGAGTAGTACTTGCTAAAGCTAAAGGTTTTCTCCCGCTAAAAACAGTCTACTAGATAAGCCAAGTAAAGAAGTGCCAGATACAGATGAAATGGTTTTCTCTCCTTTTTAGAGAAGTAAATTCCTCCTCCCCCCAGGGGTACTTCTATTTTTAAGCTTTAGAGAATCCAGGTCCAGCGGAAGACTAAGTAAGGTACGGTAGAAAGTCCAATCAATCTCCTCCAACAGAGGGCTCTGACCTGACCACAGTCAATCAGTCTATTGTTCTGGTTCTATAGAGTCTAACCCCGAAAAGGGAAGACTCCTCGTTTTTAGCCTGGTCCAGGTGTGGCATATCTTTCCCATCTAGTAGCCCCGACAAGAGCAGTTACGTCTTTTGCTAAAGCCCTTACTAAATTACTAAACCACCAGGAACTAGTCTGGTTTGATATAAGCCTAGCTACCACGGAAAGCATAGTCAGAAGAGCTGAAAAGATAGCCATCTTACTCTCGGACCTTACCTTAATAAAGGAAGAACTTAATTCTTAATAAGAAAATAAAACCCTAAGATGAGCTAACTTGGCTTGGTGCAGGAAATGGAATCACAGCAAGAAAGAAGGGTAGGGCCTTTTTTTTTTAGGATTTCTACCCTAAAATGACTGAACTGCCTTTCGAACTGAACTACCACGACTCTCGCTAACTGCATCGGATTCTGTGGATAAAAGAAGACTAGCTGAAAGAGCGGATTTGATTCCGAACCGCTACGCTTTCTTATATTAGTGTAGTGCGCTTAGCGCTTCCTGAACCAACCAATGGTTATAGTTAGACTTATGGAGAAGGCTATTATGCTTCTTCACTGCCATCCAGATGGATATGCTAAAGCAAAGGGTGCAGGAACATCAGATACAAAGGTAGAGACTATAAGTAAAGAATCGGATAGGGTAAAAAAGAGCACCATGGGATCGGGGAGCAGGTAGCTCTCCCTCCCAAGCGTGATTTCTTCCATGTGTCACACTGCGCCCACTGCCATAACAGAAGCGTTATTTCCCGTTGGGTGGACCCCGCGCCCCTGCCTCTGTACTAATGGGATGCCCTGCCAGACCCTGACTCGATAGTTGAACAGAAGACCGATATGATGCGTCATGGGGATCACCTCAGCTATGAAGCACCAGTCATCTTTATACCATTTTTCCTTTGGTGATCGAGCGACCGGATACGCGACGGATGCCAAACTCAACTCAGATTCAGAGGTCAATGGAAACTGAGCAAGGATGTTCCGAAGTCGGAAATGTGACCCAAAGCGGTCGATGTGTTAAGCCGGCTCATCTTAGGTCGGACAATCCTGGGAACGAACAAGAGAGCCAGAATCCCACGCCTCCCGCTACACTACACAACCGGCTAGAAGACCCGAGTACGAAGTGGCCCTGACGGAACGGAATGAAACTTAAGAAGAGAACTCAAGCGCTCATCTACCGGTAGTTGTCTGTACCTGTAGGTGGTACGAGAGCAGCCGCTCCCAAGCAGGAAGTTATCCAACGCAATAAGACAGTTCGTACCTGTAGAAGCGGTTCCGGTCATCGTCACATCAGTCGGTGATTCCATTCCTCTGATTGTGCGATATGCCGGACTCCTTTGATTGGGTTCCTAACTTATTTCTTTAGTAAGGTGTTGCTTTCATTCGGTTTGAAAACAGGATCATTGGACCTCGCTCTCCCCTTTCGGTCTTCCTTGCTTTTCTCGGTTGCGAACTAGAGTCCAATTCCCAATCAAGCAACAAGATATAGCCGTAGTACGGATACCGGCCCTCAGCTATCCAAGCCAGGGATCATGTTGCTTACCTTATGCAACAAGGTAATTCAATGCATCCAACTTTAGAAACCATGGGGACAAACGACCTTATAGGAATAGGCTCTTCGGTAGAATTCTGGATTGCACTTTCTTTTTTAACTTAAATGAAACACCCCTTCCTAAAGGTACTTCAAGTGTAGTGAGACGAAGTGCTTCCCTTTACAGAAGCGCGAGGGGAACGGGTCTCATTCATTGGCAGGGGAGTGCTCTAGTTGTCATTTTCAGTTAGGCTTCTTGGTTGGCTTCTTTGCCTTAGTCTGCTCCTTGCACTAAATATCGTATGATACAGAACTTTATATGCCCTAGAAAGTGAACTAGAAAGCATAAAGCGAAAAAACCGAAATAAGTTTAGCACATCCCGATGGGAATGGAAAAGAAAGAGTGAGATAGATGTCGAAGATAAAGTGCTAGCCAGCAACAAGCATTCCTTTAGCTATGAATCTTATTAAAAATGGGAGCATATAAAGAGTTCCACGCAATGACATTTGACGAATCCAGAATCGGATATCACTCTTTCTTCAGCGGCGGATGGAGAGGCAATTCTAACGCAACTGTTAATGGCCGAGCCTCCTCTTCATCTCCCTACCGGTTGAGCCCTTTCATCTCCTCTCCCTTCTGTCGAGTTAGTTCCTCTTCTTTTAGTTGTATCACTATTTCCGGTATTGTCTTATTGGGCTAAGGCGAATTTCTTCATTGCCATTGAAATCCTTACACTTTAATAATCTGTATCCAGTCCATGTAGTACGCCTTCCATTCCGTACCTTAGCCTTTCGGCGGTTAAGGGCTTTAGCGGCTTTGGATTCTGTCTTAATTTTAAGCATAACTGCCAATCAAGCTCATTACTACCCTCACCTTAACCCTAAGGATCAGTCTAGGAAGCGAAGAGGTAGGGTGTAGATTTGAGTAACTTTCCAGGGCGTCCCTCAGGTAATCAATCCTCCTTGAGGGCGAGGGTATTCCGTCTTTCAGAAAAAGGTAAGGTATGCGCTTAGTCTTTTACTAACTCCCATTCCTTCCATTGTTCGAAGTAGGGTTCAATGCTTTGGATTCGGTCTAGCAGTCCTTCTCTCTTCAGTAAGCCATGCAGTCCGTCCAATGGCCCAATCCCCGTCAAGCTTCTCTCTTAGTTTCTTAAAATTACTGTATGACTAAGTTTTTCCAACTAGTAAGGAAGAAGTTCACCTTAAAGGACCTCTATCTCAAAACCCCCGGTCTAAGAGATTATCTTCACCAGTCTTCAAGGGGGAATGGGGATTTTTTTCTATCAGCATTGGCGGCTAAGGTCTCAGTCAAGTATTCCAGTGCTTTTAAGCGAGGGTCACTTCACGATATCAAGGATGTTCCGGGCTTTCGATCTAGTCCAATCGGCCTAAGGGGCCATCATCTGCTATTCCAGTTTAGCAGACCTAGCAATCATCCTAATCTTTATCCTCCACTGTGCCCCTCAGAGAAGCCGAGGCAATTTTTGTAAGCGAGTCAATCCACCTTAAAGAAGATTGACTCTAATCGGCTATTCCATCTATCATTCTAAGCCTTGGCAGCTTTCCATTCTTTCGATGACCTTCTTTCTTCCCTTTGTCTTTGCCCATCGCGTCATTAACCCTTCCCTTGGGGGCTGGCAGTCTTATCCGGAGACCGCGGAGTGGTCAAAAGTGTTCCCCAAGAGCTTGCTATGTATAATAGGCTGGCGGCTAAGCTTGCCTCAACTCAACGGCAAAGTCCCACAACTTAGAAAGCGGTAATAAACACGGCCTGTAACACACTTGGCGGCGGATTAGCCCCCGACCTGTCGATGCTCCGTAGCAAGTCTGGTTGTGTCTCGGGTAGTTCGAGTAGTAGTTGTAGTAGTAGCGAGCCAGTATATACATACATATATTCTATTTCATCAGGATAAAGACCCTTCGGAAAGGCTGAAAAGAGCCTTCTTGCTTGCTTGTCTAGCTCTGCTGCTCGTGAAGAGCTAGATCCATAAAACTCACACCTGGCTACTCGCTCTGTTGCGGATTTAGTTTCAGTGTCCGTTTCGACTGATTCTGTAGTTGAAGCTACTGATGCCCTAACTTAACCTGCCCCACCTTTAGCCCTTCCTTCTCTTTAAGATGACGTATGATACGCATTGCTTCTTGCAAGGTCACCATCACCAGCATCTATCTTACCGGTGATGCGAAGGAGAACCCGGATGGAGCTGGACGGACGGTCTAGAATCGAAAGCTCAAAAGGGAAGTGAAGGATCAGTTCCTCCCATGCAATGTGGCATGGCTCGCTCGTGACTCATTGAGGAAGGGGCACGGTTAGAGATTATGTGAAGGACCCTAATGCTTAACATAAATAAGAGGACAAAGTCTTCCATTGAATGGCTGGTTTACAAACCTGGGCTCAGACGGAACTCAGGAGAGGATTTAGCCTCTTGGTGGACTACAAGTTGAAGAGTTCATAATGTTGGGAAAAAAACGGATCTGCCATTCCTACTCCCCAGTTATGTCATCCCTTACCTATGATTCCATCCTAGTTTTCGCCGCCCATGGTTCCGAGAGACCCAATTTATACATAATGAGCACCTCACCCCTTTCTTTCCTTGTAGTTGGAGTTGGGCAAGATTTCACTTGTAAATGGATTGGCTTTAGATGCGAGATACGGCTCATAACCACTGCTTGTGAACAGCTTGACTCCTGCTTTCCCGAGAAGAGAAGGTGACTTCCCTTGTTAGCTCAAGCCAGCCAACCCACTAGCACAACACTTAGGCTAGAAGAGAAGAGTGAGCACAGATAAAGAGAAATTAGATTACTCAAGAGAGAGGATTGCTACAACTTCTGAGGATGCCCACAAATGAGAGGCTCACCCCCATGATCTACTAACGGGGCAAGTAGCATCGATATTGGTTCAAATCCAATTCGTGAGATAGAAATGCTGCTTTAGATCCCGCCCAGATCAGATCAAGGGCGGTCTATTTTTTTCTTTCTAAAAGAGCGAAAGTTTACGGGTTGATGGGTGCTCTTTAGGTGTTTACTACCTCACATCAAGGTGACAGGATTCGAACCTATGGCCCTCTGTACCCAAAACAGATGCGCTGACCAGACTGCGCTACACCTCGTCTCACCCCCCTCAGCATATAGATCCACCCGATCGATGAACACTCGAACCGAACTCGCCCATCCTTTTGGGCACAGGGACGCGAGAACCAATCCGAGTAATCAACCGCTTTTTTTAGAAAATCTGCCTCCAGCAAGACAAGATAGGGCGACGCCAAAAAGCCGTATAGTGCAGGAGCGCTCACATTTTTTTTTGGCTTCCTCTTTCACTTGAATTTAAAAAAATCCGGCTCGCTCCCGGCTACCTGTCCTTTGGACCCAAAGCCCGCTTAGAAGTGGATTCGAACCACTGACACAAGGATTTTCAGTCCTTTGCTCTAACCAGCTGAGCTACCTGAACCACTTTCCTAAAGTCAGTCTGTTTTCTTCATCGAATAGCGCCCTACCTTACTTACCACTTTACTAGTAAGGGAAATTTACTCATAAAAAGAAAGCCCTATCTTTCTTTTTTCGTTCGTCAAGCTTTCGAGCAGCTCTTTCAACTGCCGCCTAATCTCCTCTCCCAACATGCTAAAGAACCGAGAGCCGCCCAGGGACTGCCGGAGGGAGCTTGCTTCTAATATAAAAAGAAGATAGGCAGGCCCAACGCGCAACGGGCTCTCCGCTCCTAGTAACTAAGTAGTGCTATTCTGTCCTCCGGGGGACTCCACCAACACCAAGAGGTTCTTTCTCTCACGTAATTTCGCCCGCCCGTTCCACTTCCGTGCCGGAGGAAATGGGATTCGAACCCATGATACAATCTTCTTGTATGTCGATTTAGCAAACCAATGCCTTAAGCCACTCAGCCATACCTCCAAGTTGTTGATCGGAATTTGATGTGCGGTTGGTTGCCCGAAGGGCTATCTGATCCGATCAACTGCGTAAGCCGTAGCGCGCTAGCGCGCGTACTCTTCCTCTATCTATGAGCGAGACTCCATCCAAATCTGCCACTCGTTGGGCGACGCCCTCTTTTCTATGAACACCCCACCACTGAATGATGAACTTTGCCAGTCTTCGCCTCCGACCCGAGGCGACCGAAGGAAGGAAGCGCCTTCTAGACCTTCACCTAGATTACATCACGGAAGCAAAAGAGGATGCATCTCATTGAATGTGGTTAAGCATAGCCCGGGAGATGATGTATTCTAGGGGGGAGCCCTTTCTACTCGTATCAGACACGAAATGAACGAAACTTTACTTTTTTCAAGACATACGAGGCATACTCATCTGAGTCTTCTCTTCACCCGGTTCGAGAACTAGATCTCCTTGATTAAGCAGTCCCACAGGCACGGTCAGGAATCAACGTAGGATCCTACAAAACAGGGAGGGAGGCAATGAGTTCTATTTATAGATTCAGAGTTTCGCCCGTAAGCTATTGATTGATTCTATTGGCTGACGCCTAGAGGATTCACTATAACTACCATAGGGTCTTAAGAGAAAGCCCATAAGATAAGAAAGGGGCTTTCTTAATTATTATATATATAATAAGAAAGCCCTGTATGATATTACTCATCGGGTCAGTATGCTTTTCTGCTCATCAAGCTAATCAGTAGCCTGCCTGACGAGGGCTAGGCTAATTTCCACTGTTAGCCAAAACGCTAATCTCTTCTAAGCCCTTACCCTGCTAACTCTTTGAAAGAAAGTAAACCTCTTTCAGACTTTTATATAGGAGAAAGATGAATTGTCTCATCCCAATGGATAAGGCCTATTCCCTGCTCGTAACGGTTTAAGTTCCTTTATTTCTTCTGCTTCTGACTGTCACAAGCACAAGCCATTCTTCCACTCTATGATTAGGATATGATTCACTTTCAAACTGAACAGGGCATTCTATCTGATCTTCCGAAAGATCTCCTTCTTGCTAACATAAGGAAGAGCATATTCTAACCCGCGTAGAATGAAGACTTGTCTTACCGCATACCAGTTGCATGTGGGAAGACCAGAAGCGGGGTGAAGAATAAATAATGGGCGGACGATCACATCGTCCGATAGCTAAATGGATGGTACTTGGCTAACCCGAATCTCTTCACTCCTCATCTCACTCACTCACTTGAAGACCGACCGAATGTGGACATTAGCAGCGCGTAGTCCTTCACCACAGAACTCCCTCAGCTTACTTGCTTCCTTAAGCCAAAAGCACCAAGAGTAGCTACTCCGACAAGAGCAGAAAAGGCACCAACATCGGTGACTAGTAGGGATTCCACCAGTTCCAGTTCAGGCATCATCCTAATCATCAGATAGGGAAGCCGGGATCCTCTACTTAATTCCCGGAAGTGAAAGAACTCTCCTTTCTTTCCATTTTTTAGGAAGTTGCTTGCTCACTCACCTCACTTTCTTTTTAGTTCGAAAAGAGCTAATTCGAATCTCGATCTCTGGAATCGAAACCAAGACCAACGAGCCCCGTACTCCTAAGTTGGCAAGCGAAAGACTTACGACTTTGAATTGAGGTAGAATCCTAAGGAAGCTCTTTCAAGTCCTCTGGGCACAAAGGAACTACACACTAAAAAAGTCAGTGTATCTCTTTAGTGATCAGTCTTTTCTGCTCTTAATAGAGAGCGCAGTTCCAGCAGAATCCTAATCAGACTATTGCTCGTACCTAATCACTGCTTAAACCCTCGGTGAAACTGGCTTAAGCCCGACTACAGAGCCTATCTATATCTATATAGGGATATACGTGAACCAAAGCACATTCTAACTCCCTTTGGCACAAAAGAAAGTCTGCTATCAAATCAAAATCGTCCCATAATTTTATTTATATAGTAAGACTGTGGTCCATTCTGCCTGATATCCTTAATCATCGTGTCGTAGATCCCAATTTCGGCCTGGTCAGTGTCGGCAACGCTAAGTACATCTTCGGCTTCAAGTTCTTCTCTCGTATTGTCAAAATACGAAAGAATGGCCTCAGTTGGATTTATATAGGGTTCATTTTCGAGTAAGTCGGGATGCTCAGAAAGCACATTTTTAAACAAGGAATAGCATTCATGCTTCTTCTCCCGTATCTGAAGATCCCGATTCTCGAAATCGAGTAATCGGTTATACTCATCCTGAGAGGGAGCTTGATCCAGAGCTGTTTTTATTTCGCTCCAGTAGACCCCCCTTTCTTTATCAAGGAGAAAAATATAATTATAATTTTCCAGTGCTATGATTCTATTTCTCATCGATGACTCTAAGGGTATATTGTGAGTAACGGGCCAAGGCTCCGCAAGGACCTGGAGCTCAAATGAGTCTTCTGAGTTTTCCCCCGAGTTAGCACCAGCATAAGGAATGATTTCCCCACCTGACACATTATTTATTACATAAGGACAAAGAATCCCACTTAGGCAGAGACTAAAGTAAGAAAGGAAATTGGAGCGCATACAATAGAAGAACACGGAAATGGCCAATGGCTACATACATAAGTTTCAAAAGAAAGCGGGACTTTTTATTCACACGAGCATACACATACAAAAGACGAAATAAAAAGATCCAGCCCACAAGAATGATAGCAAAAAACACGAGATCTTGACCTGTGATCATTATAGCGCTTCCTTCTGATCCTAGAAAACGTCCGAAAAAACCTGCTACGGAACTACCGATAAGGGGCAAAAAGACGATAAGTAGATACATAATTTCGAGTGCACTGAGTAAAGTAGCTAGTTAACCTTACCGAGGCTGGCAGCTATGATGAACCCAGTTCTGTAGTAGAACGATGTGTAGATAGATGGATCGAAGTAAGCGGGGCATGCCAGCAGTGTCGGTCGTTCCTCCACTTGTGCTTGTCTCGACTGCATTCTCTTTGGTATTCCCAAGCGAATGTGAACTATTTAACCAATCAGTAGCAGAATCCGAGATAGGCGAAGGAATCTCTGTCTGGTTTTGAATGCCTCATTCTTCCCCCTCGGGATTGATGTCCTTCCTGCCTTTTTCCTTTATTAGGGTGCTTTGTTCGGGTTAGCCAATCAAGCCTTAGGGCACGATGTCAGTTACTTCTGTCCATTCTTCCTATTCAAGATATCCAATGGCTAGTTTATTTGCTATCTATGGATGATACGATAAACTATCAAGGAAGAGAGCTTCAGGCAAAGAGAGATGGAACTCCGCACCAATAGGGAAAGAATCCCATGTCGTTGTTTGGGTTGAGCTTCAGCCCAGCTATGTGCTAAAGAAGAAGCCCTAACCTGACCCTACTTCTACAAATACCTCAATGGTACTTCTTTAAGTTTAAGACAACATATATGTATGGGCATTTATACTGGAAACTTGAGGCATAACATGAGCCAGAGATGTGCTACAGACCCTATTGGCTAGAGGTAATAATGTGAGAGCTAGCTAGCCTTAGAAGACTTTCAGGAGCGAGCCGAGCAGTAATAGCGAAGATAGAACTCGTGTCGTAAGGCAAGTAGTTTGTTTATCTTTATCCTACAGCGGTAGAGCAAGCAAGAGGAAAGTTAGCAGACCCGGGACCAGCAGCCAACCATGCTACATCGGAAAGCCAAGCTAGCGTAAGGGATAGAATGTTTTTTCGTTAGCAAAGTCAGATGAAAGCCCAGGCAAGCAAAGAAGTTTGGCATGGAGGGCCAAAAGATCGTTTCTTGCTTTCTTCGGTAAGGGACTTTTCTTTGCAGCGGCTTTCCCAACGGTCCGTATTTGGTGTGTTGTACCAAAGCAGCAAGGGAAGTGATAATCGTTGGAGCAGAGGAAAGGTCAGATTACGCTTTCTTAAGCAAGCCCGAAGTTTCTAATCCTTTGGTGGTAAAGTATAGTTGAGAAGGGCTGCATTGGATGAACTCCAGCTCTCGGCATCAAGACCGACAAAGAGCCTATTTTTCCTAGCAAGGAAAGAAAGACAGTGTAGTGCTACCCTTCCCTCCCTGGTTCACCCCTCTTCCATTCAGCAAGCCATCACCACCAAAAGAAGGTCTGTGAAAGTAGAAGCAAGGAAGGGATTGCCCCAGGCTTCATACCCAGAATGAACTTCTAGCTTGATTAGCGAGAAAAGTATGTAGCGGGAAAGCCCCGGGAAAAAAAGGAGTGGATGAGCGAGAACATTCTAGATTGACTTGACAGCTAGTGATGTGTAGAAAAAGGGCTTGGATCAAAAGCATGCCTTCTTTTCGACCATAGCGATCAGAGTTCATCAGAGTAGCGGATCGGGCGATGGCAGCCAGTTCCTACTAGGCCAGCTACTACTACATCGAATCAACGAGGCGCGAGCTTTCTTGATTATCCACGAACAGGGCTTGGGCTTCAGAGGATCGGAGCCTATGAATCAGATCCTTTCCCAGTTAGGGCTAGGGCAAGCAACCACAAAAGTGCAGTCAGCATAGGAGCGAACCATCTCAATAAGGGAAGAGCCTGGGCATCTTAACATACGACGCCATTTTCGGATCTGTCATTTCGGGCGGGTGGAGTGAAAAGAGAAGGCAATGAGCCCTTAAAGGGGACCAGCAGTTAGCATCTGGATCTGAGTCTCCAAACAAACTAAAGGGTAGGCTCGTCAACAAAGAAGCGGATGCAGACAGGAATGTAGGCATTTCAAGTGAGCAACTCGTTACTTCCTTGGTTGTTAGCTTTGCCTTTCACTTTGGAGACAAAAACCTAATGTCCTAATGTGTCGGAGGTCCATCTTTGGCATAGCATTTCCTCAACCCGGTAATCCGATTCAATGAGAAGTGGAAAGATCTATAATGAAGAGCGGAGACCAGAGTCAATGTCAATCCAAGGGCAATTGCGGAATATATGGTTTTCGACCTATCTTTGAAAGAGAGTAAACCCCGTAATACTGGCTGCTGCATCATTCCCAGACTCTTGACTTGCAGGATCGGGCATAACCAAGAAGAATAGTGCGTGCGGGCCTAGCTTCGAGTGTTGTCGGCACCGTAGTTGGCATTCTCGGGGTTCGAAAGACCTTGTTAGGCACCTTTATTTAAAGGAAGGGTTGAAGCCGGATCGAGATGCTTCACACTCACACAGTAATGGATAGTACAATAAGATAGTCAGCTGCCCAATCTCGATCGTAGATTGGAAACCTTGGAAAAGGCGGATAGCGAGACGAGATAAGGCTTTTCTTCCTTAGATCACACCTTCTTCTTTCTCTCCGTACCCTGGCAGGCTTCATCCAACTCTCTCTTCCTCTTCAACCGGATCTTGACCACCCCAACAAAGCACTGCTTTGTTGGGATTGTCTTGCTGGAAAACAGACTTGAAGGTCAGGCTTTAAGACGTATGGGGGATCTTACTCACGTGCCTACACGTCTGCGAGTCCTCTTTCTCCTGCTGTAACCAGGGCGCGAAGGATCTCCTGAACCAAGGGAAGAGTCTGATCGATGGCAGATTTTCTCTTGAAAAGGATATACACCGATCAAAAAAAGAGAAGAAGATCCTCAAAAAACAAGATTAAAGCATAAGGAGCTTTCTCTGGGGAGCACTTCTATGAAGAACCTGTCTCTGGCTTCATGTCCAAGGTTTGACACACAGGGCAGGCATGAAAGCCAATCCGTCAGAGTGAAAACGAGATCAATGACAAAATTTGCCTAGACAAAAGACCTGTTGAAAGGTTCAGTAGGGTGAAGACTATCTTCAGCTTCTTATTTAGCGTTTCGGGCTACAGACTTTAGGGAGTCGTAAACTGACTTTTACAGAACACAGAACACACGGAGCACAGGCCCCAATCTTACTTGAATTGGCAAACCGGCTTGGATTCATTTACCTAGTTTGGGCTTACTCATCCCATCATAGAACTAAAAAGAAAAAGTCAGAATTGACAGCTATATCAGATGCAAACTTCACTATTTCCGGAGTTAGAGTTATAGTTGCCCGCGGAACGGTGCACACAGGCTTGAGGAGAAAGTTTGAGATAGTTGCCCACTCCGCGGTTCATATACTGTGCTTTTCTCGCTTGGACTTTCTCTTCACTCTCTCGCTTGCAACAACCTCATTTGCCTGAAAGCTAAGTAGTGGGCGAGAGAAGGGTGGTCGTAGATCAGCTAGAATAGATGGGAGACAGCTCCTATGCTTTAATCTTCCACAAGCTCTGGACTTACTTCTTTCGACTCCGTCCTATCGATCAAAGCAGTAAATCCAAATACAGGTCAACCCCCTTTTATTAAGTATAAGAAAGAAATTACCTTTAGAACTCTAATACTTGTGACTAAGGTTTGAAGATGCTCGACTGAAAGGAGAGGATAAGCGAAAGGAAGGTCGCATTAGCATTCCCGGTAAAAGGAAGTGACGCCTTGACTTGCTAGTGCGGCAGCAGCAGGCGGTTCGGTCGATAGACAGGCAATCAGGTAAGCGAACATTCCGGTAGCAGGCCTTCCGTTCGATCTCTTTCTTTAGCTCTCCCTGATAGAGCTCCGCTATTAACTAAGTTAGGTGAGTAGCCTTTCGTATATGACTTATTTAGCTTTCCTAAATATAGTACCTAATTCTTACTGCTTGTTCATTCCGGGTATGCGCAATCAGTACGATTGATTCCTTCTTTCGGTAAAGAATATAGATTAGGTTCAGAAATAGGATCCATCCCTCTTTTCTTAGACCCATTTATTTTATTTCGGGATGGCTTTGCCTGAATCACGAGTCGTATTGGCTTACGATCACCTAACCACCTATGATAAAAAGACTAGTCAGTAAACTAAAGACAATCCAAGCATAACCCTAGCTCCGATAATCTAACGAAAAGGAGGCGGATGAGTAATAACCTAAAGATCGACCTCTAAATCCGTATAACCTCGCAGCTACCCATAACCTGAAAAGGCTGCCGAAACTACATTAGTGGACCGCCTAATGCTGTCAGCGGAACTCAAAGTGAGCGCCTTACCAAAACAAATCGAGATCTTCAACGATGGAAGAAAGGTTTTTTGAAAGATTGATATATGTTAATAACCAGACTTCCTGTTAGCACGTCCCACTCCTAACTGCATAAGAAAAATAACTCGAAACAAAGACTGTGGCGGTCTTTCAGAACCTGCTTTGCTTGTCCGCTAGCCAGTAAGTGCTTGGCCCTGGGCATTATTGATTAAGTGAGAGAGGACTCCCACTTTCGCTCTCCCAGTCGAGCCAACGCATCGCTTTCCTCACTTAAACTTAAGTGTAAAATGGAATCAATCAATCTTTTTGTTTTACGTGTGTACGATGACTCCCCTCTTGGGAAGTTAAACTAAAACCGAGGCGGGCATTTGGTCAGGGCCAGCTGGCACAAACAGAAAGAGACAAAGCCCTCACTCTACTCTGGCAGCCCTTTTCCCAGCGTAGACAGAGGGAGTTGAATCGGGAGAATAGCCGAGTGTACAGGGTACGGTACGGGTCGAAGAGCGAGCTTCAAGTTCAGAGAATCAGTACTGGCATTCCTCCTCTTAAAGGAAACCGAGGATTTTTTCCATTTATTCGAAAACTGTAAGAGCTTCCCCGACAATGGCATGAAGGAAAAATGCAACCTTGCTAGCGTCGAGAATCGTTTGATACCATAGGTATTCAAAAGCGACACCGTACCAGGCAAGTGATGAGAGTTGAGCAAGTTTCGAATCGACACTGGAGATAAATCAAAAGTTATATTCTAAACTCTAAATCTTTTGGCAAACTCAGCAGCACCACTATGAGAGACCAGAGACTTTGAGACTGAAATCTCAACTCCAAGTCTATCAAGGGTTTGCTGATAAGCGTCGGCGACGTTGGCGTCCATTATACAGACGTCATCACCCAACACCGCATACTTTCTAAAGTGCTGACCAGGATACACTTTCTGAGCACAGTACCATATCACTAAGTGATGTGATAATGTGAACAGAGGCCAAGAAGAACAATCCCTTTCAGCTTTGAGGGAAGAAGACGGTGCTATAGAGAATACCTTATTGTCGAAATAACCAAGGGGATGGATGCCGCTCTCAAGTGGAATCTTTTGAAGTTTCATTTGCTGCTATTGCTATCATAGATAAAGAAGTTGTGGATCCCGTTAACGGAGTTCTATGTCTGGCTTTCGGTTTACCTTGGTTTCGGTGTTTTAATTGGAGGGTAGACTTCGTCTGATAATGGTATTGTTTGAGACTCTTTGGAGGAATCATTTCATCTGGAAATTTCTTGGAGATGTTGCTGGCGAGGACTAAGTTGATCCTGGATAAGGAATTGTTGCATCTTATCTGATTCTGAATCTGCTATTGCTGGACTTTGATTATGAGAGGAGAGGGCTGCATATTCTGATTCAAAGTTGGAACTACGACTTTCTTTTTCTTCTTCTCTTCCCGATTTAGCTCCCACTTCAAGATGCTTCTTCATCAAAGACTACATTACATCTCTGGCTTTTTCTTTTTTAAAAATGGAACACTCTATAGCCTTTGAATTTAGCCCAGAAAGAAACCTTTCTTAGCATCCAATTGCTCGACTCGATGGGTACTTCTAGTGGTTTGCCGGAGAAGCTCTTGTATTTCTTTAAGGAGTTGGTTAGTGGCATAGACACCTCTTAACTCGAAATCGAATATTCAAGAGACTAAAAAGATCGGGAATGCACATCTAAAAGGAGAGGAACTTCACTCGCTAAAAATAAAAAGATAAACGATAGACAGAAAGAGAAGGAATAGCGGGCAAAGCGATTCCAATGCTTAACGAATGGACCAATCCAAGACTTGGAATGCTACCAGAATCGACAGCTGCTCTTACCTTACTAGCACGATACCGAAATGGCTCTTAGCCGACTAAAGGCTACAAGACTGCTTCTACACCTACGACCCTCACTCTCAGAGAAAGACAGAACGGACAAGAACGACTTTTACATCCTCAAGCTAGAAAGAGGATAGGCTATTGGGGCTTCCTGCGAATTCTGTGGAAGGTAACAAGACAGTAGAATATTCGAGGGACCACAATAAGGGGAAGTCAACTGTTGCCTCTAAAAGGGCCCGGATACCGCCTAAACCAGTGCAAGGTAGTATTCCCAAGGAAGCTAGCATAGCAATAGGGAATCCATCTAGTATTGACTAAGGAAAGATGGTGCTGGGGGGTCCCACTAAGGTGAATGTTATTGAACCTTCTCATGCAAACGTTAAAAGCCATGCAAAGAATTCCTTCTACGTCCATTGCTACTGTAAGACCGCCAACAGGGGGAGATGAGCAACATGTGGGGCCTACACACTTGGAACAGCCTCGCCAAGAGTCTGCACAGGCCCAGGAGTTAGGTTCTTTTATCTTTGGAGCTTTTAAAACACCAGTTGCAGTAGGAAGACCCCCTGACCCAGGGGAAAACATCTGTCCTTATCGCTTGATAGTGCCACAAGAAGTGACAGAGGTAGAGGGAGAGGGTCAATTCTCACTAAACGTTCCTCTAGTAAGGCACCATCACCAGCGCACATGAGAAAAGGCCAAGGAGAAGGTGAGAGGAAGGTTCAAACACCAGGCTACACAGCCCTAAACTCAAGCAATGATTTATTGTAGCTATTGAGTTTAGTACACCGTACTCAAACCTATACCCACTCTCATACCCTACGGTAAGTGAAAGGAAGCAGTACATTCCACTTTTTAGGGAGGAGCTGACAGAAAGACCTTCTTCTTGAAACATGGGGTGAAGTATTGGGGAGTTACACAGCCACTGTTGGTCTTATATCCCTACCACTCAAGGGCAATTTACAAATGTATTAAAGGAAGAGAGTGGTCTTTCCGGGGCTTAAAAGGCCTGACTCGAATTTCCTTCAGTTGTCACAAGAATAGCTCCAGTTGAAGAAGCTGCGATTGTTAACGGATGGAATTTGAGGGATTAGAGTATGAAGCTCATAGTGTTTTTTTGCAATGGAATATGTTGATTATTTGATATTAATTGAATTGCTCTGTTTTAAAGTGCTGTTATCTGTTTATTTTCTTTCATGGGTTTTGTGAAAGAATTTTGACTCTGAATCCTTCAATTGCAGTTGGTGGATAAGGATCCAGGTAGATAAATTTCCTCTGGGCTGCTATCAATGCCGGGGATCGTGTTGAAAGTGCCTTGAAGGACATGTGTTATGAAGCAACTGAATCGATCTGATGAGGCTATTGAAGCTATCAAATCTTTTCGTCATCTCTGTCCTTCTGAATCTCAGGAATCTCTGGATAACATCTTGGTTGAACTCTACAAGGTAAAGCATTTGAATGATGAGGCTAGGCCTTATTGGAGATACTGTTAAAATAAGCATTTCTTGCAAGAACCATATATATTGCCTTTTGTATAGTATAGCCTAGGAATGAACTTTTTTAGTTAATAATTGAGTGACATAATGGACTTGTACTCAAGAAGATGGAATTTGGAGGACACAGACCTCAACCTCCTAATCTGAAGCTTATTTTCTATGTGCATCATTAAGTAGGAACGAGTTTGGACAAAACTAGGTAGGTATATAGCAATATCTAGAAAACCTAGTTCAGACAAATACACTAGATTAGTTTCTTCAACAAATAAGATGAAAAAGGATTCACATGACTATGATGTTGTAACTTCCCATTTGTATTGGAGAATTTTTCTTACAAATCTTGGTTTTCAGCTGAATTTGACTGCTGAAGGATTTTAGAATCATGTATTTAACAGCTTTGCTTATGTTGGTACAGAGGTCAGGAAGGGTTGATGAAGAGATTGCCATGTTTCATCACAAGTTGAAGCAAATTGAAGATGGTGTGACTTTTGTGGGAAGGACGACAAAACAAGCAAGATCTCAAGGGAAGAAGATTCAAGTAACTGCTGAGCAAGAGATATCAAAGTGCATTTTAATCATCCATGCTCTTTCGTCATTTTATATCTAGTTCAAAGTTCATAGGCCTTGCACCCTTACTTGAATTTGAATCTCTCTCTATCAATGTAGGATACTAGGGAACTTGGCCTGGGCCTACTTGCAAAAAGGTGACTATAAAACTGCTGAAGAACAATATCGGTAATTTAAGATGGACTCAAAATGGATTTCATAGTTTATTTATCTCTAAAGAGAATACCTACAATTCAATATTTTTTTTTTCTTCAGAAAAGCACTGTCTTTTGAGGTTGATAGGAACAAGCAGTGCAACTTGGCAATCTGTTTGATGCAAATGAACCGGATAACAGAAGCAAAATTCCTGCTTCAGGCAGTAAGCGCCGCGTCAAAAAATAGAAAAAAGATGGATGATTCTTTTGCTAAATCTTTTGAACGTGCTTCTCAGATGCTGATTTAGATAGAGTCATCATCATTAGTAGATCCAATTAAAGAGAAAGATGACAAGTTTAAGGAAACTCAAAGATCTCTCATGTCACACACCAGTATGAACTCAAAGGAAAGCAACAGCTCTGGTAGTACAGGTCAGCATCTCTCTAGAAATTGGGAAAAAGAGTCCAGAGAATCTTTTGGTCAAAACTCCCTTGAGAATAAGAAGACTACATTTTCAGTGAGGAGTATGTCACAGTGCTCCCCACAAAGTTGGCCTGTTGATGAACTGAAGAAAGGTAAGAATATTGAAAACTCGAGTGGAACATCTGAGGTGGAAGTATCTCATGCCAGGAGGAGATTGTATGAGTCACCTGATCATGCAAGAAGAGATCTGAAGGTTCCTTACACAAAACCGAAAAGATGTTCATGGGGCTTCAATAATGGATATCAAAGGGAAACTTGGGGAGATGTCCATTCAGATCCTAAACCTTCATTTGGGAGTACTCAGAATGATAAGTATGACATAATGCTGCCAAAGTCAACAGAAAATGATTTGTCTTCACCTGCCAATGGAAGGTGGAGGGCGAGTAAATTGGATGGTGCCAAAGAATTTGCAACTTCTATTGACACAGACCAAAATCATCAGGGTTCTAAAATCTCTGTATAAAATTCTGCTGTTGACAAATCTTTTGGCAATGACAAGAGCTCTGAGAATTTGGTTAATCTCCATGAATTAGCCTCAGGAAACAGAAAACCACTTGAGAAGAAGAGAGTTGGGCAGACATAGTAGAATAAGAAGAAAATGAAGAACAAGATTTATTTGGTGGAAGATATGCAAATTTTGTTGGTCAAGATAGTGCAGAAGTGTTTAATAATGAAAATGAAAACTCAAACATAATCTATAAACATCCTTGGCCACACAGCCAGACCGAATGTTTAAGCAAAAAGCTTGAATCATTTGACCAGAAAGATGGATGTAATGCATCTGGGAATGTCAGTTTGTCAAGGAATACAACAGTAAGGAGGTCTTTGTGTTTTAATCCGGAGCTGACACCAGCATCAACATATTTCATGTGTACATCAAAATCACCAAAGAAGGCTTCAAACTCGGAAAGCCGCAGAATGCTGGCAAAGGAAAGGGATTCATTGTCTGGGGAGAATAAACTAACAAGGAGAAAGAGGTTGCAGGTTTTTCAGGATATTACTCTTCACCCTGAAACCCCATGATCTTGAACTAAGATTTATTTATTTGTCTCTGGCAGTAAACAAGTGTCCTTATGGATGGGAGGAGTTCCGCTTAGCCCCTTGCCCAGCTTTCAGGAAAGATCCGATGCAGCTATCGAGAGATATAAGCTTGCCAGCCCGGAGTGGAGGGAAAGAGTAGCTCCTTGCCAGCAGCTGAAAATTCTACAGTGGTTCAGTCTGATTCGTTCATCCGGAAGAAAGGATATGAGGATTTTCACAAATCAGCTTCCTAATCACGAAGCAAAGGCCTCAGTTGATTGGCAAGCTGGCTGACTTAGTGCTTGTGCTAAGGAGTTCAGGGCTAAGGGCTGGAGCGTAGGAAGCATTGGCTATCAGAACCCCCGGAGGGAACTAACTCCTTTCTTGCAAAGCAGCTTTATGAGAAAGAAGTTGTCTGTGTATTGGATCCGCTCTTCTGTTAGCATGAACATGAATTAGATTCTATTCGTCTTATT